ATGAAGCAGCTAAAAAATAAAAAAAAAATATATAGATATATATTTGTTCTGCTTTTTTTTCCCCCAATGAGCCTTTAGGGCTCTACTCCCAAAGCAATTGTAAAGGCTAAAATCTTTGTCAGTTCTTTTACGCTTATGCTTTTGGTGGCGAGTGGTGAAGGGCTCGAACGTACGAATCGTTCGGCCCTAAGGTGCCAAAAATCTAGATTTTTTGGGCGCAGCCCTATTGGCTTTGCGAATAGGGTGCAGCCAAAATATATTTTTTTTCCCAAAAAATCTCAGCACCAAAAAATTAAAAGACAAATAAGATTAAAAACGCCATCATTAAGGCAAACAAAGCAATAGCTTCTGTTAAAGCGAAACCTAAAATGGCATAACCAAATAATTGCTTAGCCAATGATGGATTTCGCGCAACAGAATGAGGTTGGATAGGGGGTTTATTTTCATATCGCCCTTCACAGCAATAAGAAGGTACCCATGATGCGCGACTCCCCCCCCCCTGATAGAACCGTACGTGATAGTTACCCATCATACGGCTCCTCTTTTTTCATATCTTACGTGATTTCTTTATTTTTTTCTTTCTATAAAATATTTGCGACCTGAAGACTCACGTACGCTTGGCGAGTGTAGCCAGAGAATAACGCGGCAGCAAGGGCGCAACATATATATTGCTGCGCCCCTTCTTAGACTTTTTTAGTTTAATGAGCTTTTAGTCCGGGCAGCATTGCTTTGTTCTCGTAATGAGCTTGTGTCTTTGCTTTCGATATAGCGATAGCTTTTTTATACTTTGGATTCGGGGTTCTTGTTCAGGTAAATATTGCAAAGTATTAGTGATATGGCACAACCTTGTGGGGCTTCCGCTTCAGGCGGGGGTTCCTACTGAGTTAACAAAAAAAAAGGTATACCTGCTGTGGCCTTTGCCTCGAAATAACTTCAATATCCACCAAGGGAATGAAGACTAATACGGTGCCGGTCGATTGTGTCATAACACTTTCTAATGTAAATTCCAGTAACCACGAGATTGCCGCCCAAGTTCTTTTCGATTTCCTTGAGTGTCGTAACTCCCGTGCGAGACGCAATACATTTAAGGAATTGCGGCCTTCGAGAGTAATATGTATTGCCTTCGGTACAATATGATCTTTCGGGTTCCCTATGGGTTTTCTAACACGCAGCTGAAAAGAAAAAAAAATTTAAATTTTTTACGGACTATCTTAGGCTTTCTGGAACAATTCTAGGCTAATACCTTCCAGTGTTTTCATTGTTGGGTCCCATCCCCTTATCTGAGTTAGATTTCAGCTTATCTTAAGCTGCTATGAGTACGTTTAAGTTCGATATTATCTCCGTCAGGTTCTCATATTTACTTTCTATTAGGTTCACGCGTAAGATTGAATAATTTTACCGGGCAAGCAGCACAAAAAATATATTTTTTTTCGCTTTTTCCTGGTAAAAAGCCAGAACTACATTCCTCGCCAGAGAAAAAATATAGACCTGTGGCCTTTTCTGTGGTAGGTTTTCTATTCATCCCCGAATGTATATCTCTGTCACCAGGATTACCATCCTTGTAGCTGTCATCTTTGTCGACCCGCCCAGCCTGTTCAGTGCTTTCTAAGCCTAACCGACGTTAGTCGGCGACCACAGGTCGTTCATTCCCCCCCTAGGGGCTCCCTTTCACTGTCGATTCTCAGTATACTCAAGTAAGGGCGGCAACCTGTGATGAGAATAATCCCCCCTAGTTTCTAAGAGCGGCTATTGTCGAGATTCGTCCGCCTACACTAAACAAGCCACTTCCCTGACTCCGCGGCATTGCCAACTCTTTATGAGTTGGCGGGAGTTGGATTACTGCCCAAGGCCCCAGCAGAACGCAAAGCGTCATCGGGTTTCAGATGCGAAGCTCCGCACATCGAAGAATTCCGATAGGGTGCTTTTCTCCCCCCGGTCAGAACCACACGTGCAAGTTTCTTCGCATGTGGCTCGTCCATGGCAAAATTTTTCAGCTTTTGCGGCTTCTTGCCGTATAAGCACTACTAGTCCTCTCTGCACTGGGGCACACGGCTACTATACGATTCCATCCCTCCTCTTCCGCGTGCACCTCATAACTATGGCATTTGCAGCATAGTGTGATCTAGTTTCTAGATTTGGCTATGGCTACCTTAACAAGAGCCTTTGGTCCTTAGGTCTTAAATGATGTAGTGCAAGCTGGTTTGTGATACTGCACAAGTCGGATTCATCCGTGTATTGTGAGTAATCTGCCCGGTTGTAGCCACGCTTCACCCCATAATAAGGCTTTTTGAGTGTAGTTATCTCACTAAGTAAAGCGGGGCTTTGATTTTATGTGAAAGTTTTTTAGATTTTTCGGAGAAGTGAGGAGTATAGTGACACTACCTTCTGCCTTTTTTTTGTGATCTGCAGGTTCGGACCAAATTTGTAGAAAGCAGCCCCGGCCGGCTGTAGGCTATGCTATCTAGCTAAAGCTAGAGCGCAGGAGGCGCCACCGGTCTGCTGCGCCTTTATTGGCCTTAGTTCTAGTAGTTGCTTTCGCTGATTCGCACTACCGCTTACAGACGAGGGCATGCCCGCGTCTGTAAGCGGTAGTGCATTACCATTTACAGCCCTTTCCCCAAGATTTTTCACGTTACGGGCATTGTCGCATGCGCAACTTGCTTTGCCCAGTGTATCCTTCGGAGTACTTATGGCTGATCTGTCACCCATTTCTTTTCAGTTTATACCTCGGCTCTTTGGCTAGCATGTACCCAAGTGTTAACCTTAAAGGGTACATTGGGGTGATCCCTCGCTTTCACGTTTGGGTGCTTGCTCGTGGTTTAGGTTATTGAGCGGTTTTTTATGCTCCTTGCAGTTTCCCCCGGAGGGTTGTTCGCACCAAGAATTTAGTTGGGCCTTGGAGCCTTCCGGGCCACCTTTGTTGGAAGGGGTAACGCTTGACCCTGACGCACTCGTGATAACCGTGCCACGAAACTTGACCAGGCCCCATGCTATGGTTCCCTGCGGTCTGTTTCCGCTACGGGTTAGGGGACCGCCCAGGCGATAATCTATTAACCTTCGCTGATCCAAACGCGCTCTAGCGAGGCGCACACTAAATACGTTTCCAATACCTACAGCAGCTCCTGCTAAAGCAATGGTAGCTGCTCCTGCTCCAATGTTAACCTAAGCCACTCTATTGCTGACGCAGCTCGGCTTCCGAACCGTACGTGAGCCTACGGCCTCATACGGCTCTTCTCATAATGTTTGTATCTTCGAGAGTTTTGGCCATGTAAAAGAAAATTTTCTCAATTGAACGTTTGCATAAATGTCCTGCTTGCCCTCCGCTTTTTTTAAGACTAATATGATCCACTTCTAAAAGAATCCTGGCATCCATATCCTTTGGGCTTCCCTTCACCTTCAAGAGCCTAAGCGCGTGTTGACTCAGAAGCTTTGACAGTCTTACATCTAACTAAGTACATTGTATCACTATCGAACAGTTACCAAAAAAATATATATATTTTTTTTTACGCTTTTTTTTTCGCAACTGGTTCAGGTGGCGAACCAAGCGCGTGTCTTAAAAAATAGGTTAACCAAGAATAAAAAATATATTTTTTTTATTTGGTCGCTGAACAAAAGTCGAAGGGATGCGATGCACGGATTGTGCACCTTCATTCAACTGCAATGTTCGCGCCATCTTCAATCTTGGCTCTTCGGTGGTGAGTATTGTCCACTCTGTTTACAGTCTGCCTTTGTTCAACATATCGATCAATATGGCCTGTGGTTTAGCCGTGAGCCTCTTTTGGAGTGCCTGCGTTTTGCTTTTTATGGTTATTCTGCCGCGAAGCCTTATAGATCCTGGATTGTAATCTGAACACAAGCCCTTCGGCCTTTGGCCGGGGCATAGCGTGTCCAGGCCACAGGTAAAAAAAATCTATTTTTTTATTGAAAAATATCACTTAAAAAAAAAATATATATATTTTTTACCCGGAACACCCAAATTTTTTTGAAGTTATGAGTCTCCAAGTGGGCATATCACAATAATTTATTACCGCGCTTTCGCTTTTTGGAGAATCCTGCTACCAATGAACATGTGGCCTGGCTAGCCTACCCTACGATCAGTCGTTTGGAGTTCAAGGTAGTTACCCCGTTCCCGAGTCAGATTGTTGCGAAAACCTAAGAGACGAGCAATACTGCGGGAGGTGGAACACGCACGTAGAATGTAGTGGAAGCAACTACTTTCCTGGCCTCTTTTACCGTATTCCTAGAATGCCTATGATTAGAAATCAAGCTAATCATACTCTTCCTCATTGACTTGTGGTCTAGCCCTCAGTAAGGGTTCAGCATACCGAAGGTGATCGGGCACCGAAGCTTTAACTCGTTAACCAAAGTGTTCCTCTCGGTTTTCTTCCTGCGACCATTTTGCTATGAATTCCGGGGTTGCCACTCCCATGTAATAATCGAGAGTCTGCGGGACATTACCGCGCGACAGGGATTACACCTGCATCCGACAAGAGTTAGAATATTAAGTTCCGGCAAAAAAAAAATCTATTTTTTTTAAGTATTTTTAGGTTTGTGGGCCAACGGGTCGCACTAATTTTGCACCTTCTAGCATAACAATTTAATTTTTGTTTCTGTCAAAACAATGACCATTCAAGGGCTGATCAATCGAAATGAGGCCAACCCAACCATTTAGCCAAGTGATGTAATGTCCATTTCATGTGGTTAGAACACAAATGAAGGCTTAAAGACGTTTTCTATTTAAACAATCTCGACTAGTGGAGCGAGCCAGGAGAGACTGGAGTCGTATGGTTGAGAGTTGCGCCTCATACTCAGTTTCATGAGGAATGCAATTACTATGTAATTGCGGGCGCAGCAAAAATCTATTTTTTTCGGCCGTTTATGTAATCTTTTACAAGACAAATCAAATAGCCCTGGGTTCGCTTTTGAGTTCATTCGATCGTTCCTTAAAAAAGAAAATCCGTGTAATAAATAAATTGATCTAAAGTTAGTTATTGTTGTTTTTTCTAGAAAGAAAGTCTCTTTACCCGCAAACTTGGCTGGTTTTCATAATAAGACTGGAAAGGATTGGCACTTGTTGTTATCTTCTCAGATGTGATAGACTCGCTGTTAAATGCTAACGAGGGCCTCCTACATTAGCATTATAAAATGGTGAAACCGGGCCTGTACCCCGGGATTTCACTATGTTGCATTGTCAAGTAATTGAAAATGAATAACTTTATGATAATATTTAAACACGGCGTTTTTTAGGGGGTCGGCATCCATTATGCGGGGTTGGGGTTACATCTCTAATTTTGCTAATAATAAGACCTCCTAGTCGTAAACCACGTAGCGACGATTCCTTTCCATAACCTAACCCTTTTATTTCAACTTCAACCGACTTAATTCCCAGTTGAATAGCAGTTCGGGCAGCATTTTCTGCAGTTGCTTGAGCAGCATAATTGGTTGAGCGACGAGATCCCTTGAACCCCAATGAACCTGAGGAGGACCAAGTTTTTGTATCTCCTTTAGAATCTGTTACAGTAATAATGGTATTACTTAACGTTGATCGAATATATGCAATACCGTGCTTTTTTTTCTTCTGCATGAGTTTTTTTTGAATGTTTAGATTTTGTTTGATATCATCGATTGGGTTTTTTTACAATCCATATTATCTGTTTACTAATTAAAAATAAATAAATTTTGTAGAAAAAGTTTGTACAAAATAATCCATTAAACAAAAGAGAACGCCGCAGCTTTTGGTTCTCCGGGTGAGAGATTCTATTATCCGAGCCCGCCCCGCCTTTCGGCAGTTACAGTGCAAGAATAAATAAAAAATAGGCGATGACTCAAAAAAAAATATATATATATAGATTTACTGCGCCCTTTGACTTATTGCGTTTATATGCCAACCAATAGGAGCCGGCCTTACCAATCGATGATGTTTTTGCGGAGGAAAAGCCAATAACAAAATGTGTAATGAAATTGAAATTTCATTACACATCGCTTCGCGCCTTCATCATTTATTGTGAATGATGAAAAAGACAGCCTGCGGCCTGAATCAACGAAGTTGATTGATCGAAACGTTTCTGAATTTGCGACAAGTCTTAGCATTAGTATGAGTTCGTTGACCACGTAAGGGCAATCCCGCATTGTGGCGAAAACCGCGATAACAACCAATACTCATCAATTGTTTAATATCCCTCTGAATTACTCTTGCTAATTCTAAATCAACTAAATAATTTTGACTTATTATTTTGATAATTCGGTCAATTTGATATTTAGTTAACTTATTAACTTTAATGTTATCATTGAGACCCAATTGATCACAAACTTGAATTGCTTTTTTAGGGCCAAGTCCAAAGATTCGAGTTAAAGCAATTTCTACTTGTTCATTCGGCACTAAATTAGTTCCTAAAATATATGACATGATTTATTTTTTTTTTCCTTGTTTCTTATGTAGAATTTCGTTTCGATATTGTATACCTTTTCCTTTATAAACTTCAGGAGGTTTACAACTTTTGATGCTGGCAGCAAATTGAGTTACTTTTTGATGATCTATTCCAGTACAACAAATAAGATTAGGCTTGAAGCAAAAAACGCGAACTGCAGACGTGACTTGAAGTCGAATCTCATGACTAAAGCCTAATTTTAGATATAAAATAGAGCCTTGTGGATTAGTACTGGCTTTGTATCCAACTCCAATTATTTCCAAAAAACAAAATAATTTGGCTTCCATAAACTTGACTTAATTTTTTTTTATAAACTTGGCATACAATCTCGCCATCGCTTTTTTATACTTCACGATTACATATCAAAGCTCACTTTGAAGTGGATAAGATTCTTTATTATACTAAGCCCTAAACGATTTGTTGATGAATAAATTATAGACTTCGGTTCAGAGATTTTTTTCATTTTTTTTATTAAATCTATTCCAAAAAATGACATTTTAAAACGATACCTTCTGTTTGCTTCCTTACAGAATCTGTTAATAGAAAACTTGCATTGTACAAAATCATAAAAAAATCCCGATAGGGAAGCAAAACGGAAACACCAGAGACACCTTGATGCTGACAAAAGCAAGCGTTTTATTCTCTTGTTTATTTTTTTTCAATAATTAAGATAGGTAGGTCCTCAGAACTATACGTGAAAGCTTCCGCTTCATACAGCTCAAGTTGATTATCAGAGGTGCTGTCGTCGGGCGTCCGCGGGCGCTCTCAGGGCATTCTTAGTTCATTTGCAAATCTAGTATTACCGCGCGTAATTTGCTGATGGCAAGTAGTATGCAAAGGTTAGATGTTAAAAGCATCCCAGCCGCAACCTTTTGACCAAGGTGCAGATTCACCAGTTATCTATTGTATAGTCATTATCTTTCTAGACTACATGCCGGTAATTACACCTGCGGTAGACTATGGAGATATTGTATTTATAATCATTTTGCGGCGCTTTTAATAAGAGCTCTGGCCTTTGCTTGGGTATAGGTTAAACTCTTATTTCACGGGATTTGACCATTACGCGTTTGAAAGTTCTTATGTTGAAAAAGCTCATTGAGGTGACGGAGGCGGTAGAATATATTTTATTAGTAAACGCGGGCGGATAGATATTTTCTTGTACGCTCATTTAAGCATGCTGCACGAAACATTAGTTCCTTGCCTGCTTATTGCGGCGGATGAGATTTGCGCGTAACCTGATTAAAATCTTGTATAATTATAGCAATGGAGTTGTTCCACGCCATCAACTCGTGCACCTTGGTACGCAGAGAGTAGCAACATTTTGTAGGTTAGGTAGAATTGTGATACAATAATGGTTTACGCCCGGCGAGATTTTATTGAACTTAGGGCGAAGCCCGTGGTTTCAATATTCTTCATTTTAAAGGACCCTGCTTTTTATTTACTACTTTGGTTTTGACCTCTTTGGAAACAAGACCGCATTCTTCTTATAATGCCAAGTTTATAACTTCAGTCAGGAAGATCGAGCCAACCGTCTTCTACATAACTTTTTACGCGGTTCAGCTTAGAAGGGGCTTTCGCGCATTCCAGTATAACCGCCTTGAGACTGCGGATTCACTACGAGTGGGCATTTTGCAATCTTATGGTAACAAAGCCCAGCAGGTACGTCTTGGGTTTAGGGCGCATATATAGCGCGGCACACCGGTTGAGCTCGTTCGGTATTCAGAAGCCAAAGGGCGCACAGCGCTGTAAAGAATTAAGCCAAAAAACGTAAAGCAAAAAAAAATATTTCAAGCAAAAAATATTTTTTTTGCTGAACCCTATGGGTACTCGCAAAGCTAACCTTTATTCCACTGACTACCAACACGATTTGTTTATGCCTATTAACGAACCCTTAGATGCTAATTCACGAGAAACTATACGAGAAACGCGAAATAACTTATATACGGAACGAGGGCGACCCGTGAAAATACATCGGTTTCTTACTCGTGTTCTGGAACTATTTCTTGGCAACTTAGACGACTTTAAAAAATATTCATAACGTATTTGATTAGGGAGGTTTTTATGTCGAGAAATAGCTTTACATTGCATTCGCTCTAATTCATATTTAGCCACAAGTAATCTACGTTTATGATCTCGTATAATTTGATTTGACATATGACTAAACCTCTTTTTGCAAAAAACCACTCCACAAAATGAAAGCCTCATCTTGTGTTTTGGCTGAAGTAACAATAGTTACATCAAACCCTTGAATATGCTCAAAAATCTCAAAATGATTTTGTATTTCCGGAAATAATCGTAACAACGACGTTGGCATTGATAATTGAATGGAGTTTTGTTGTACTTTAACTGGGTAATCGTAAAAAGATATTATCGTAATAAGTTTTTCCAAGAAATTATACATGGTATGCCCTCGTAAAGTGCTTTGTGCTAGGTAAGTGACATATCCTGTGTCTTTTTTTGACTCTTGATTTAATATAAATTTATTAAATCGAAACGACTTTCCTGCCGAATCTCTGCTTCGTGTTCGTATGAATTTTTGACCACAAACAATCTCCATAGCTAATTTTACATTTTTTATTAAATTAGAGGGCGCCTTTGGAACTATTATTATTTTACACAATCTAGGAACTTCCATAATGTTGGCATAATTCAATTTTAACAACAAATCTTGACGTAATAAATTTTCGTAATGAAAACGGAGTCTATTTGGAGTAAACATAAGTTGGCTGCTTTTTTTTTATTTAAAATAAAAACGAATAGAAGCACTGTCCCCTATCTGATTTATAAATAGCGGGCTGTTATGCCTTCCTTTTACATAATAAAAACAAAAGCGTAAAGGGACGTAGTAACAAGCTCTTGATTAGCTTCGCACCCCAAGAAAGCGAAAAAAATGTTTTTTAACTTTTCGCAGCAAATATTTTAGCCCGGAAGCCTTAGCGCTTCACTCGGGGGTCTTCGACCTTAACGCCATGCGCTTTATTATATTCATTCGGGAAAGCTCAGAAAAAAAATTTATTTTCTTCCTCTTTTAGCCACTTGCTGAAGAGCCGGGCCTAGCAAAGTCCATGAAAACAAAAAAAGTGCTGTGTAGGACAAAACTCCGCTACGCAATTTAATCTATTACATTGTTCACCTGGAAGGCTACGAACAAAATAATCGTCTTGGACTCGAGGCCTTCGGCCTCAAGGCATTTTATTCTGTTTTGCGGGCTAAAATCACTTTATTCGCATTGCAAATAAATTGTAAGTCGCGCCCTTCCTTCATTCCAAAAGGCGCAGCAAAGAGCGGTATATAGATATTTATTTATTTTTTTAGGCTTTTTTTCTAACCTTTGGGCTATATTGGGGTCAAAGACCATGAATTATATAATAATAAATTTATTACTCGCTCTACGGTTTCAACACTTCTACCGTCCCGACTGCTTATTCGTTTTCAGGCCAATAGAGGCCATAAGTTTACAAAGAATCCTGGTCTTTAACCACTTTCTTTGCTTTGTTCCGCGCTTTTCGGCCTCGCTTTTTATTTACCCATCAATTAAAACCATTGAACAAACTTGGTTGACAAACATAGTTTATGCGCTGCTAATGTGGCAGCTTGTTGCGCATTTGACAAACTCACACCATCCATTTCAAATAAGATTTGTCCCTCTACCACACGAGCAATCCAACCTGTAGAATTCCCTTTTCCTTTTCCCATTCTGACTTCGGTGGGTTTACTGGTAATAGGAATATCTGCGAAAACTCTTACCCATATTTGACCATTTCTCCGAAATTCTCTGCTTATAGCACGACGCGCTGCTTCAATTGCTTGATATGAGATACGACCAGCTTCACAACTTTTTATGCCATATTTTCCAAAACAAAGTTGTGTACCATCTACTTTGCAACCCTTAAATCTGCCTTTTTGATATTTACGAAATTTTGTACGTTTTGGATATAGCACAACTTGTCCCTTTTTTTGTGTTAAAAATATGAAACCCACACTTTGACACCTAAAATCCCATAAGGAGTAGATGCTTGTGCTTTCGCATAATCAATTTGATCGGAAAATACATGTAAAGAGGTTTCACCGTACTTTCTGCATTCAGTTTTAGCTATTTCTGCGCCATTTAATCGGCCTGAACAACAAATACGGATTCCTTTAACATATTGGCATTTTTCAATCTCTTGAAATGTAGATCTACAAATTTGTCGAAATGATTTTTTTTGTTCTAGTTTCCAAGATATTTCTTGAGCAATTAGAAAAGCACTTTGATAAACAGAAGCTATTTTGACTGGCCTAATTAAGGTATTAGTTTTTGTTTGATTAGATAAGAAAAATTGCATTTTTTTCCAATAATAATAACGACTGAACAAAGAGTGAACTTTCCTCCATTCAGCATCTCTTAAAATAAAGGGAGCACCGAAATCCAATATAAACCAGGGTTGACGAATCGGCTCTGTGCTTTTTATTATGTAATTATTAGCTAATGGCATGCCTTGCTTGCGATGGATTTGAAAACAAAGCCTTAAAAGGCTCTGTTTGCGCAAGCAGTGGAGGGCATTTTGATATGGGAACGTTAGTGCCCGGGCAAAGCTGGGGAGCGCCGTGCGAAGAGCTAAAAGCTCTTCTGCGCTACGCATCTCTGTCCTTCCGGAATTAATATTTTCAGAGAAAAGCCAAACTGAATAAGCTGTTTGGATGTTAGGAGAAATCTCGGGTCTATTTTTTCTTGCAAAACCCTGTAAGGCTTCGGCATAGGAGCCTTGCGCGGTTTTGTCCATATAGCTTAAGCCTTCTTTTTTCGAACAAATGCTTTTATTCCAGAGAATAGAACGCATTCTTTTTTTCAAGCTGTCCTCTTTCTTTTTTGCTTCCTTCGTCATATATCTTTCAATTATGCTCCGTGCCGCCAAATCGGAAACTATGTTAACAAGAGGATCAAATTGAATTTGGTTCTTTGGATGAAAGAAGTATTGCATAACCAAATGATTTAAGGGAGCACGCATAGCTGCGAAAATGGTCTGTGGAAATACATCGCTAATTTGACGCAAAGAGCCAAAACGAGAAAATGCATAGCTTTTTTCTGACATTTTTCTGTCATCATTCTCCAAAAAGGCATCGTTCCTCAAAGAAATAGATTTTTTGGAGGCCATCCAACCGCTGATTCGAAGTAATTGATCGATTTCGTGCATTGATGGTAACCTATCATCGTAGTATCCATAGCGCCGAATCTTTACTTCTTTTTGCTGTATCTCTGTAGCGTCGTCAATACGCCTAATCAGCTTGACCGATTGTATTGCTCCAAGGCCTGTGTGTCTTGATCGGTTAAGTCGATCCAAAAAAAATACGTGAATGAATGTCCTTTTAGGAAAATGATGAATAATAAACTTACCGAGACGAAAGCCAAACTTTTTTCCCGTAGGTGGACGTATTAAATCAAAGTAATCTCTAAAATTTATATCTTGATACAACAATTTTTCATAATAATAATCACTAAACCAACTTGAATCTGAACTACGATTCAGATTCAGTCTGACTGAAATCGGATTTATTTTTTGCGCCATAGTTCACTATCGTACCTTTTTTTTTTGTTTTATTTTTGTTTTTGAGGGCGAAGCTCTCTTCCCAGAGGAAGAAGGTTTCCGTGTAGAAGCAAACTCTCCAAATTTATGACCAACCATTTCTTCAGTAATTTTTAAACCAACAGAACCTTTTCCGTTATAAATTTGTGCATAGCAACCAACAAATTGAGGCAAAATACAAGATCTACGTGACCAAATTTTCCATCTGATCTTTTTTTGCTTGAACAAGCAAGCATCCACAAAAGGGCCTTTCCATACAGATCGTGTCATAAACTAATTTTTGCGTTTTCTTACTACTGTTTTGAATCCACCTTTGGCGGGCTTTCCCCAAGGTGATACCGAAGGTCTACCTCCTTTCGTGCGTCCTTCACCTCCTCCATGAGGATGATCCACCGGATTCATAGCAACACCCCGAACAATGGGACGTCTGCCTAACCATCGGCTTTGTCCCGCTTTGTCAAGCTTACGTTTACCATGATGAAGATTGGACACTATACCGACAGTAGCTCGGCATCGGGAATCTATGAGTTTGTCAACACCTGAAGGTAATCGCACAATACATTGTGGTGTATTTTCGAATTTCTTAATTATTTGAGCAAAGGTCCCTGCAGCTCGAATCAACTTTGCGCCTTGCCCTGGATTCCATTCAATATTATGTATCCATGTGCCTATAGGTATATTAGCCAATGATACGCAATTTCCTACCATTTGATAATATGAATCATGTATGTTTTTATTCTCGCTTGAAGCTACGCCCCCCGGGGGGCGTAGCCAAGAAGCAGCCTGACTATGCCGCGCGGGCTCTTCCACCCTAAGGGACCTTTGGCCTTCATTTGTTGTGTGAACAAAATGGTTTTGGAACTGAAGGTCCTTATGGGCTAGCAAATTATGCGAAGATTTATGTTGGTCGAATGAAGTCGAAGGTTTAGACCAATTACAATTCATTACCGTCTTGCCAGCTTCTAACTGATCACTAGCTAATATATAAGTGAAAGGTGCACGATCTACTTTGCCCGCTTCAACCATCGGTTCTTCTTCGCTATGCTTAGGTTTAAAAGAAAAAAATATATTGGTTCTCCAAGAAAGCGCTTTGTTGCGTTCGATTCTTTGCACCCCGCTATGCGTTTTCCACCTTCCGCCTTTACTTCTGAAAAACGTATTATGTTCTCCGGAGTCTTTCATTCGCGAAGCAAAGAAAGGGGGCTTTGCCCCGGCTAAAGCTATCCTAGGTAAATCAAGAAAGCTACCGAAAGGGCCTAAAATTGCAGCCTCTCTCTTTGCCTTTAAGGAAAAAAGGGCGGAGAAAAAAACGTAATTTCTTCTCTGGGCTTTCTTGGACAGAGAAGAAAACGAAAATAAGAGGCCGAAAAAAAAAAGATTTTTTTCTCTTCGACCGAAAAAACGCCAAGCGTTTTCTTCTGTTTGACTATTGGTTGCCTCTGGTTGTTCCATTGCTTCAAGCCATCGTATTAAAGCAATCCAAGAAGAACGATTAGGATCATAGTCGATTCTTTGTACAAGGCCAATAGACGAAGTGCTCCGTTGAAAATCAATTTTTCGATGCAATCGCTTTGATCCCCCTCCTCGATGAAAAACGGTAATACGCCCTGATGAATTTCTGCCAGCAGACTTTTTTTTTAAACGAAAAGTTAATTGTTTTAGTGTCATGGTGTATTTGCCTTTTTTATTTGTATCAATGTCTCATCTACGATGATTGATCGCCTGCAGCAAGGTTTGCTATCATCTTATAATAAGATGGATTGAACTGCGAGTAAATCATAGAGTTGCTGCGCCCTTCTCGCGCTTTTTTTTAGCTTTTTTCTATGTATTCTTATTTTAGATTGTTTTTTGTATATAAGATCTTTTTTTTAAGCGATTCAATTTTCAAGCAGGTGCCCTAGGCTTGCATTCTCAAAAGATTTAATAATGATGCATTTTACTTAGTCGTTACATAATTAAATTAGTGATTTTTTTATGGCATTCCTACATAATCCTGATGGGCCGCGGGCGCTTTCATCGTTCCACCCGGCCCTGTCATTCGCTATGCCAAGGATAAAGCAGACAGCAGAATGAAATATATATATATTTTTTTTTTACTGCGCTCTGTGACCTCTGCAAGCTTATTTTCTCTACTTACCGAAAAAGCATGAAGGAAAAAAGCGCCAAGGCACCCTCTGCGCCCTTTGTTCGCAAAACGAACAAAAAAGTGCATAGCTCCGGAGAGGAAAAGCCTTAAAAAAAATAGTGCATTCCGTAGCAATTCGCTATATACTTCTCCGCAAGCTATGTTGATGAGTCATCATAGATGATTCAGCAACGTTCTGAGTTTGGCGGAAAAAATATTTTCTGGCTCGATAAAGCTAAGGTCCTACCTGTTAGTAGTTCTATCTATCTACCTCTCCAAAAACAATATCTTGAGTACCAATTATGGTAACAACATCTGATAGCATGTGATGTTTGGACATAAAATCGAGCCCTTGTAAGTGAGCAAAACCAGGTGCTCTTATTTTACAACGATAAGGACGATTGGTTCCATTACTGACTAAAAACACACCAAATTCTCCTTTAGGTGCTTCTACTGCGGTATAGGTAGAAGAAGCCGGTACAGAAAAACCTTCTGTATAAAGTTTAAAATGGTGAATTAAAGATTCCATGGATTGTTTCATTTGAGATCGTGAGGGAGGACATAGCTTACGATCATCCGCTTTAATCATGCCACTAGGCATTTGATTAAGACATTGCATAATGATTCGAATACTTTGTCGCATCTCTTCAATACGAATACAATAACGGTCATAACAATCTCCTCTGGTACCTACGGGTACATCAAAAATCAATTGGTTATAAACATCGTAAGGTGCTGATTTTCGCAAATCCCAGCATACTCCTGAGCCTCTTAACATTACACCACTGAATCCCCAATCCAAAGCTTGCTGTGCAGTGACAGTACCAATATCAACTAATCGTTGTTTCCAGATACGATTGTTGGTCAACATTTCTTCTATTTCGTCAATACGAGAAGCAAATTGTTGTGTAAATAGAAAAATATCTTCACTTAAGCCCAAAGGCATGTCTTGTGCAACTCCGCCTGGTCGTATGTAACTGGCATGCATCCTGGCTCCTGAAACTCTTTCATAGAATTCTAAAAGTTTTTCTCGCTCTTCAAAGGCCCACAGGAACGGAGTTAATGCTCCCACATCCATAGCATGAGTAGTTAAAGCAAGTAAATGATTTAAAATTCGAGTTATTTCACAAAATAACACTCGTATATACTGAGCTCGTAATGGTACCTCACAATTACAAAGTTTCTCTACAGCTAAAGAATAAGCATGTTCTTGGGCCATCATAGAAACATAAATAGAGTCAAAATTTAATTGATACCGGATATGCTGTATACATTCACTCGCATCACATAATAAAGTGCTCCCCGAACCGTGTGAGATGGTCACCCATCACACGGCTCTCTAACTTGAGTTACCCTTAGGTTTTAAATAAGCAGGCCAGGAGCGCAGCGTCATAATGGTTGAGTTTTCGACTTCAGAAGTATTTTCGCTTTTGGATGATAAAGCTTTGGTTTGAATAAAGCGTCTGCCTGGTTTATGCGCTAGCGAACGAACCAAATATTCACGGACTTCCTTCGTTTTTTGGAAGTCGCGCATTCTGGCTTAATTTACAAAGAATATGGAGTAGGCTGGTCTTCTCCGAACTGCTCAAGTGCGCGGCGTCAGTCCGCCGACTTAGGCCCCTTTCCTTTTGCTTTACAGCAGCACTTCCTTTCTTCGTTTACATGGTTCTCGAAGCAAAGGTTAGGCAGGTACTACGAGCCCTCTGTCCCACGCATCTCTATCTAGAAAAATGCATGGTTCACCGGTTCCACCGAATGCTCCTATCTCTTTATAAGATCGTATGAGTGTGTAGTTATGCTTCAGATGCTTTGCTATATTCATATTGAATCCTAGTTTCTGTTTCTATCTCCGGTGTACTCGCTTTAGATTTTTGACACACAAGGAAAGACGTCGTAGGGGGAGGCTGCACTCAAAAAACTTAAAGGCAGCAAAAAAAAATATTTTGCCTTACTTTGTTATCTTGCTAAGGGAAGCTTATTTTCCTTCTAGCCCAGCGCGCCCAGGTGATCATTCCGCTGGCATCTCTCATTCATGATACTTTCCATTTAACTGCCACTCAAGGATGCAGTTGAAGATACAGCTAAGGGTTGGCCATTCCCAGTTATCTCCTTTTACGACATGCTGTTGTCGTCGCCATATTCTATAATATGTTGATTAGTCGTATCTGTTTTGCTGCGGGTTTCTGCAGCACCTCCATTCTGGAGGAGTTCATTCGGTGACTTCGCGGTCGCCCTCTAAACGATCAAAATAAGGTAAAGCTTGAAGATAAGTTTTATACTCGATTAATTTTTCTGTGCCTCTAGTCGGGTAGGCGCCGATCTTTCGGCCGGAACCCCCCTAAGAACCGTACGTGCAAGTCTCCTCGCATACGGCTCGTGCCATTTATTACAGGTGTCCCAAGATTCGATAAAAAAAGCCTGAAGCCTGCAAAAAAAAAAATATATATATATGCTATGCTCTGCAGCCGGCTTGGTAGCTTGGAAATGTGCATGCGCAAATTTGAGACTGCTTTTTTTCCAGTTCATGGAATTCCATGAAGTTTAAGCAGCGCTGTGGGGTCCTACGAGCTACCCATTTTCACTTCCTCCTTCAGCTTTGATTGAACCTTTCCATTTCCGTTAAATGACCCGGCCTCCCTGGCTTGACCTTCCGGTTATGCTCTGGCAGCTCTACCGGTTCCTTCCCCCGGTTTCTTCGTTGCTATAATTTTCCCGTATGCTTTTGACGTAAGCCTTATCCCTTACGACTCGTGTCTTCGCTAGATAGTATTTGCCAGTAGTGCCGTCCTACCCGACCTAAGGTTTTGGTTTGTACCTTGTGGTTAGCCTACCCATTGTAAGAACAATAAATTGGCGGTTGAAATGGGACCCCAGGCCGGTTACACGTTCCGCTGTGCCGAGATGCAGAGGGGCTGGTCGTGATAATCACCCCGCGGGAATACGCGTGCGCCCTTGACGGGTACTCCAGGACCCGCCGACGCGTTCTTGTTTCCAAGAAAGCCCGGTGGTCGGCTTGTAAGTCAACCGCAGTGGGGGACTCGGCGTCCCCCTACTCATCTCTGTCGAGACCTCTAGTGTGGATAACGAGGCCACCTTCACGACCTTCTCCCTCCTTTCCCCTGAGCGATTTGCCTCACTTGAGTTGCCCGACAAAACGCCTTTTGCCCGGTGCTTATGACGCGGAAGTTGCCTCCACGCGCCACCCGTGGTGGGGAACAAGCAGGACATAGCTAGCGGCATAGGATATGCCGACTCGGCGTCAGCGGCTTCATGCCGCACTGAAGTAATCCAATATGCGGTTCCGCGCGTTCTACAACTTCTCCATTCATTTCTAATACTAATCGTAAAACACCATGAGCAGCAGGATGTTGAGGTCCAAAATTCAAAGTAAAATTTTTGATTTGTTTGGTTTTAGCCATATTTAATCATTTTTTTTTTTCACAGAGCCTACAACCGGACTTGAACCGGAGACCTTTCCCTTACCATGGGAATGCTCTACCATCTGAGCTACGCAGGCCAATATATAGCCACTGTTTGTATTATTAAAGAAAAATACCGTGAAACAGAAAAGTAGCTTTGCCAAGCAGGACACAAGAAAAAGAAATGCGAGGGCACTGCTGCGCGCGGCATGCATTAGGGCGCCAATTCTCTACTCGAGGATAGAGCGCAGCCAAATATTTATCTTGCCAGCATTAGGAGAACGCGTAGTGTCCTCCATCTTTACCTTTAACACGTTTTATTACAAATTATTCAGTTTGGTCTTCAGATTCTTTTTTCCAAAGCCAACTTAAAGTGCCAAGCATAACGAGATCTCCTGCAGCTATTATAAAGCGTAATTCATTCAAGCACTTATACTGCTTTTTCATAATATATCACTTGTTTATTTGGAGACGATCGGAGTTGAACCGACAGCTTCATGCTTGCAAAACATGCGCTCTACCAATTGAACTACGTCCCCTACAAAGAAAATGGGATTTGAACCCATGATACAGTATTATTGTATTTGTCAGGATGGGCGGGCCCTCTCATGCTTTTTCCCCCGGTCAGAACCACATGTGCTGCGCTTTGCGCCCACATACGACTTACGCAACCTATTAACCATGTTAACCTGCAGAAGTAATGGGGGCACTCATTGGCTACTAAAAGATGTCCTATGTATGACACTATTTATTGCGGGAAGTTAAGTGTAAGAAGCCTTCGGCCCTGCGGTCTGTTCGACACTTTTATAAGCTTATGCTTATCTGCTTTGCCAGGATGAAAATCTCATTATCATTATTTGTCCGTCCCCGGGAACTGCTATATTGAATAGCACAAGGGCAGAGCAAAGAAAGCGCAGTAAATCTTTATATCTCATCATAAGAGATATAACATCGCTGGCTTCCCGCTCGGGGCGCCAACTATTGCGATCCTTAACCTATGTTCTATATAGAATATCATAGGTTCCGCCAACTGTGTTATTCTTTTTGACAAGGTCTTTCTATTAGTTCTTTGCACTATTCATCCGCATAGCATAATTTTTTTCTAATTTCTTTACCCTAGCATTAGCTTAGTATGTAATCCCAACCATCATTACATTGTCCTTAAAGTTTAACACCTCGGGATTACTTTTGAACGCGGGTAGGATAGGGGCTACGTCCTGTAAAATTGAATCATATTGCATCGTATGCTTTTTCAGCCATACTTCGATAAAAAAAAAAAATTTAACTGATTCAGTTACCAGTTTAGAAAGAGAGATATATATCTCTCTTTCTAAACTGATTTGATAATAATTCATTTTTAAATCGAAAAATTACCGGGAAAAACGGGATTTGAACCCGCGACTTCTGGCGTGACAGACCAGCACTCTAACCAACTAAGCTATTTTCCCAAACATAATGAATCATCGTAGATGATTCATCGGGATCTTTCCATTCTACTGGCTACGTGCGTCAATAGAAATCCGAAAGTGAAAACAAAAGTATCGTTCAAGCGAAGCCACAAGTCTAATGGCTGCGCGGCTCTCTGCTTTGCACTGAAAGGCACTTCTTCGCGGTTAACTGAGCTGTGGCCTTGCATGCGTTGGGACGATTACGCAGTAATGGCCAATAAGTCCGAAGCGCTTCGGCCTCTACTCGCTATGCTAGTGGGGCCGTATGGAACCAGGGCACCTTTTAAATGTCCACAGTAAAACAAAATATATATATATATTTTTTCTCATGACCATCTTATAGTTCAGATTGTACCATAAACTAAGAAAATGCATGGCGTTTTCTGCTTTAGTTGGCCCAACAATAAGCAAAGCAAAAAAGCGATAATATATATTACCGCTTTTTTGCTTTGGTTTGCCACTTTCTTATGTTTCCTTCAACTGTGTTATTCTTTCTCGAAAACAATAAGCTCTCATTCGCCGTGCGAATAAAGTGGGCTTGTTTTTTTCCTTTTTTTTTATTATCGCGGTTCTAACATTATCAATCAAATTAGTAAATTTATTCATACGCTAGATTCAATTTCTAATCATGGATAATGAAAACCCTTGGGTAATAACGGACTTGAACCGCTGACTCTCTCGGTGTAAACGAGGCACTCTACCAACTGAGCTAATTACCCTAATGTGCTAAATAATCAATTAGAAAAAAACACATCATGATTAGTTGATTTTTTATTAAAGGTGTTCACTTTTTATCAATTGCTTGACGCTTTATTTTATTGCACATCACCTAAATTGATCTTTCACAGCTACGCCACCACAGTGGTTCCTCCAACCTATAGTTAATAAAGTAATACGGATAAAAAAAAGGTCGGACCCGAAAGTAGGAACGTAAGGCTTAAAGATAAAAAGCATAGCAAAAAAATATTTCTTTTTTTCAAATAAGAATAAAAATATCTATTAGCACTTTTTTCTTTTATTATATAGCACAAAACATCAAAAAAGGTAGGTCTTGTTGATGCGCCCTGCGGCCTTTATTGGCCTTTATTGATTGTATATAATTGAGTATACTATGTAATTAATATATAATGTCTCTTTTTTTCATTTTGTTGAAAAGAGCGCGGGGGAAGCGAAGCATATTATTCAGAAGCTCTTTGGCAAGAGGAAAAAGTAGCCTCGCAAAGCTACCTTCACCTTTCATTCGCTGTGCGAACCCTCCCAGCCGCTTTTTTGGGCTTCCCCCATCGCAAAAAGATCTATTCTATTATTTTTAAGCATTCACTGTACGGGAACAAACAATCATTGTTCCACGAAACGCTTTACTATTTTCCACCCAATAGGGTAAAAATAGTAAACTGCCAAGCAAAACAAAAAAAATCAAACGCACGAAAACAAACTAATTTGGCAGCGCCCTGCTCGATTCGTTTGACGTCGCAGCATCCTCTCAGTCAATTTCATCAGAGAGCCAGTGCGGCCTTATGGGCTCTCTTGCCGCGGGCTGCACTTTGTTGGCGTAGCCAACAAAAGGCTCCGAGAGCTCAATAAAGTTAATAAACGACTTATTATGCCTACTTATCGAGGTTTATCCCATTTCGTTTACGCAGCGATGGAAGGAATACTAAAAGCTTGCAAAACGATAAAAGCAAAAAAGATTTTTTTTGCTTTTATCGTTTTGCAAGCTCAGAAATTGCCGGGTTACTCCCAATCTAAAGCGCCCTTTTTCCATTCGTATAAAAATCCAATCGTCAAAATCAATAAAAATACTATCATAGACCAAAATCCGAACAAACCAATCTTGTTAAGAGAAACTGCCCAAGGAAATAAAAAGGTGACTTCCAAATCAAATATAATAAATAAAATAGAAACGAGATAAAATCGTATATCAAAACGACTTCTGGCATCATCAAAAGGATCAAAACCGCATTCGTAAGCTGACAATTTCTCTGGATAAGCCAAATTAGAAGAAGAAGCAAATAGAAAAGAAACGCCGATTAAGATCAAAGAAAATAGCAAACTTATTACTAAATAGACACAAATAGGTGCAAATTCCATAAACCAAGAACCACTTTTTTTTAGGAGAATAGTTCCAATGGTAGAACAATGGTCTCCAAAACCACAGGTTAAGGGTTCGAATCCCTTTTCTCCTGATTACACCAGCCATAATTTGGTGCAGGTAGCTATCAATCATTTTCGATGATTGATTCATTTTAAAAATTGTTGCGGAGCAATAGACTTGAGACGACTGGAGCCATGTAATATATATTGTTTTTGTTAACGCTCACACATGCATAATTTGCAGCCTCTAAGCGCCAGAAAGTGAAAAGCGCCAGACTGATGCATTAATCTATCTAAGCGCGAGATTAATAGATTAGGGCCAGATGCATCAGAGGCGAAGGCCATAGTTAATCTGGGTCACCCAGTTATCTTTGCCGGCTACGCCATACGTAAATAATATCTAATAATATCGTCTACGCAGTAAAAACCTACAGAACCTACAAATAGTACATTCTACAAATAAGCGTTCCTGACCCGATTTTGTTAATGTTTTGTTGCGTTCCTGTTTTCTCCAAATCTACATGTTGTTAATGTGGGGATGGAGGGGTTTGAGCTCCGCTCGTATGACGAAGCCTTACTAGGGGCGTAGCCAGAGGGCGAAAAAAAAAAAATTGGCTGCGCCCTGGCCGCTTTCACCCTCCACCCGGAAGCACGGAAACAAAACCAGCGGCCTGAAAATTTTTTTTTAGTTGAATTTTTTTAAACTGAATGAGTTGCTAAGAAGCTCTGTGTAAATTTTTGACAAAAGACAGCCAATTGACTGTTAATTTGCTCAGTAATGTTTTTTTGTTGTACGATAGCAGAAAGTATATCTGGGTCTATAGACTTCAAAAGCTCATGTTCATATTGATTAATGCTCGAAATAGGAATTTGATCTAAATAACCTTTGACAGCTGCATAAATAACCACTATTTGTTTTTCAATAGGAATTGGGCTATATTGTGGTTGTTTAAGAACCTCTGTTAGCCTAGCCCCACGATTTAATAAATACTGAGTAGCAGCATCAAGGTCTGAACCGAATTGAGCAAAAGCGGCTACTTCACGATATTGCGCTAATTCTAGTTTTAAGCTACCACATATCTGTTTCATAGCTTTCAACTGAGCCGCAGAACCTCGAGAGTAGGGTTCGCGCCCATCTCTAGGCGCTAGCACAGGATATAGAACCCGGCTCCCTCTCAAAGAACCGCGCGCGATAGTTGCCTATCACACGGCTCCCTTCTCCTGAAACCCGTAACTTTTAGACGAGGACAATAAAATCATCAATACTTTGCCCGTGTGTACTTTTTTAAAATGTTAAGCACGCAAAAGGATTTGCTTCCTATTGAACGCTAGTTCATTATCCCGGAACTGTGCAGCATCACTCCCTTCCCTAGCAGTCTTATAGCCTTTGCTTAAGTCTTATGACGTGAACTTAAAGGCCGCCTTGATGGCTATCTGGTCTTTAGCGCTGATCATCGTAAGCGGTCTTGTCTCCTCGGGTTTTGCTTATTTTGGGATGTTTACTTGTTTCGCGGGGTATTTCCCCGCGCGCAGTTGTTCTGCGATGTGCTCGAACCATCTCCGATTAACGCGGATAAGAGGTAGATTTCCTTTCTGGAAAATCTCCCATTCGTCATTCCCTTCTTTTTTATGAGTTTAAATTTAATGCGTTGGTACGCTGCTATGAGCACATGTGGGTCAGTTATTATGTCGATGATTTTCCCATATTTTCCGTCGGCGTTAGGTTTCAGTTCCCGAATTCGATCGGCTGCAGCCCCAACCCGGCAGGAGAAGCAGGACTTTCCTGATTCTCAGTTCTATCCATCGCCGAACCAACGAGGTTTCCCCCTCGTAAGTTTTTGTGGTGGTTCCACCGGGACCGTACGAATCGCGGCCTTTCCTCGTGAATAGGCCCGGATTCCCATCGGAAGTTCCCTCTAGGTATTTAACGATTTGTAGAGCCTTGGTTGACCCGTTCATCGCCGTGGAGTTTGTGTATTTTCCGACGCAGGGTTCCCCTTTTCCTTCTCGTGTAGTAGAAGTACTCATGCTGCAGACGGCACATATCCCAAGTTCACGCAGGTAGAATCCTGGGTGTCTTCCCTTTGAGAGTAAGGCGACCATCATCGAGGTTTGTTTTCCTAAACTTCCGATAGTTAGTTTCTGACTTACCGGCTTTCGACCCAGTTATGATCGGATAAGGCAGATTACGCGCTGAGGGATCCTACGCAGAGCTTTCCAACTCCAGCGATCCCATGTAGATCTCACCCCGCTCACACGACTTACAGATAATCCTACGTTAATAGCAGGTCGAATTCCACGATAAAAAAGTTCTGTTTCCAAAAAGATTTGTCCATCTGTAATGGAAATAACATTAGTAGGAATATAAGCAGATACATCTCCAGCTTGTGTTTCAATTACAGGTAATGCAGTCAAGCTACCTGCACCAGTCTGGTCTGACATTTTAGCGGCTCTTTCTAATAAACGAGAATGTAGATAGAAAACATCTCCTGGGAACGCCTCACGACCTGGTGGTCGACGTAATAATAATGACATTTGTCGATATGCCACTGATTGCTTTGAAAGGTCATCATAAATGATTAATGCGTGCATTCCATTATCTCGAAAATATTCTCCCATAGCGCAACCTGAATATGGTGCCAAGAATTGCAGAGGAGCAGGATCCGAAGCAGTAGCTGCTACAATAATGCAATATTCTAAAGCACCGGCTTCTGAAAGAATCTTAACTAATTGTGCCACAGTTGAACGTTTCTGTCCAATCGCTACATACACACAATACAATTTTTCACTATCGGAGGTGCCCTGTGTGTTAATTTGCTTCTGGTTCAATATGGTATCAATAGCGATAGCAGTTTTTCCGGTTTGTCTGTCTCCTATTATAAGTTCTCGTTGACCACGACCTATAGGAACCAGGCTATCTACTGCTTTTAATCCTGTTTGCATGGGTTCGTGCACAGATTTACGTGCAATAATCCCAGGAGCTTTAACTTCTACACGCCTTCGTTCTGCAGCGCTTAAAGCACCTTTTCCATCAATAGGTACTCCTAAGGCATCAACCACACGACCTAACAAGGCCTTTCCTACAGGAACATCCACGATAGATCCAGTGCGCTTGACAATGTCTCCTTCTTTAATGGCAGTATCACTACCAAATATAACAATTCCTACATTCTCATTTTCTAGATTCAAAGCCATTCCTTTCACACCGCTGGCAAATTCAACCATTTCTCCAGCTTGAATCTTGTTTAATCCATAAACACGTGCAATTCCATCTCCAACTGATACCACTCGACCGATCTCATCCACTTGCAATTTGGTGTAGTAATTGGTAATTCTTTGTTCTAATAATGTAGATAGTTCTGCTCCAGCCAACTTATTTCCAGTTAATTTGTTCATAAATTAATAAAACCTTCTACCAATAAATTAAATAATTCCACAATCTGAACCTTCAGATTGTGTCCAATTTATCATCTTAAATGATAGATTAAGACGCGAAGGGGGGGCATTCATTGGCCAAGTTCTTTCAAGCTAATAAAGCGTAAGAGGAAGATAAAAGGCAAAATAGAGAAAAAATTTTGGGGCATTTGTATATTTTTTTTTTAGTTTTTTCTTTCCACCTTTCTTTTTTCTGTTGAGCCAATGAAGTAGCGGAGGCCCACTTTATTCTTTTGAATTCCCATCACCCGAGCGCGGCGTTTTCACAAAAGGTCAACACTCCCGCTGTTTCAGATCGGAAAGACCGAGTTTGGTTCGAACAGGCAAAGCGGATTATTCAGCATGCCATAGAACTGAGCCGAGCATGCAATTACTACGAAATTGAATATTATCCAGATGGCTGTAAGCAAAAATTCTTTACTTTTTACTTGATTTGTCACTACGCGAATTTTGTTCCCAAGGACTAGCAAAATCAAAATAGCGGAATTCTTGAGTCATCTCAATAGGTTCAGAAACCACACGTTTCTCTGAATCATCATAACGTACTTCCACATATCCACTTAAAGGAAAGTCTTTCCGTAATGGATGACCCTCAAAACCATAATCTGTTAATATACGGCGTAAATCAGGATGATTAGAAAAATAAACACCAAACATATCCCAAACTTCTCGCTCCCACCAGCCGGCTGACGGAAATATACTGACTGCTGAACAAATTGGAGTTATTTCGTCCACACTAGTTTGTACACGAATGCGTGAGTTATATTGAATACATAGAGTCAAGAATTCCATCGCAGAGCCGCAGTTTCCCTAAGCACTCTCTCGATATAATAAAGTGCTCTCCGAACCGTGCGAGATAGTTACCTATCACACGGCTCTCCAACTCAAGTTCAGCTAAGGTTGTTCGTAATCATATGGCTTTAAGCGTGGGCTTTCCCGGCGAAATAATTTATTTTCTACATACATGGAGCATCCGTGGCCTTGCATTATAGCAAAAACTAGCAGCATATATGACTCCCGGAGGTGCTGCGCCCTCGTATTGCTCATCGTGATAACTTTTGTAAGCAAATGAGTTATGCAATTCGAGCGGGCTTTGCCTCTTTTAGCCGCGGTACCTAATTCGCATATGTTTTAGCCAATGAGATATGTAGTATGTAGCTTAAGCGCGGTGCCTTATACATGGGTTTGTAGAGTTTGCCAGATGCTAATAATTGGCAGGGCAAGATAGAGTGGAGGTTAACGCGCACTACCGAATAGCTTTAAGGATACTAAGAGTAAGCAAAACAGGGTTTCGGGTTACTTAATTTATCATAAAACCGCCAGACGGTTTATCATTTTCCACATATTGACAAGTAAGCTAAGCCCACCAGATTTATGGATTCTATATATTATCTAATTGCCGCCGTATTGTTGTCAAAACTTGTAGGTATATTCTGAATTGCGACTAATAAGATATCCAAGGAAATAAATTTTATTAATTTTGGTTCAGGTTATTAGGTTCCTACCCGGGTTAAGTCTAAGCTAAAGCCGCACTTCAATAACTCATGTAACCAAATCAAGTATCTTTTCTGCCAGAGCTCGCGGACCAATTACTCCAATAGTAAAATCATCTGTGAACGCACGCTTGCGGATGGCTTAGACCGAGGTTTCCTACTGTTTCAATTTTGGCTCTATGCATCGCAGTGTGGCTGAGGAAAGCTACATAAAAAAAATAAATTATTTGCTGCACGCTTTTAGCGTTTTTTGCTTCAAAACGAAATTGGAAGTGGATTACTTAGTCCTCCAGTGTTTATGATACTTTGCTCAAAGTGCCGCATATAGTAGTTTTCCTATAAGCACCATTCTTCAAACCTGGATTAGGTGAAAGCTTTTTTTGGGCGGTAATCCACAAATTGATACCTTTTATTATGAGCCGAAAAAGGTTTTCTGTCTGGAACTGCTTTTTATGACAATGTTTCCAAAAAAAATGCAGACAATCAGAATATGTCGAAGCAGCAAAAAAATATATATTTTTTTTAACTGCTTAGTCTCCTCCAAGCTCAATCCCGATCTCTTCATGCTGCTTGAGTACGCAACGTACCCCCCGGCTAGGAGGGGGTACGTCGATTTAGGCTCCTTCCCCTCCGTCATACATACTATGACAGCGCTTTCCTTTTGCAGGGTCCGTTTGGAAGCGAGTAGGCAGGTACTACGAGCCCTCTGCCCCACGCATCTCTATCTAGAAAAATGCACGGTTCACCGGTTCCACCGAATGCTCGTAATTGGATGCTCTTGGGCATCTTCGCGCAGTGCGCTTCAGGTGTTTTAGATACCCTCAAGTGCTGTGCCTTTGAAGCTTCGCCCTTTACTTCAATTTTCATGAGCATAGCGAAAAAAAAAAAAGACTTTTGGGGATCTTGGTTCCTTGGTTGTCCTGGTACGATCGTCACTAAGCTCCGTCGTACGAAGAAGACGCTGTGATACTTTATTTGAGTCTTGCCTAATTCGCCCGGGCTAATATCCCACCTACACCTCACGTTCACGAATGAAAAAAAAGAAATAAATTTTTTTCCCCGTTCAACTGCGTTTCGAAGACACGGTCGGGTATCGCCTATGGGTTGGCTATTCCCTGTGATCCCCTTTCACGACAGGCTATGTTCCCCATTGGAAGTTCGTTCCGTTGGGTGTCTTTAGCGGTATATCCGTCAAATAAGTCGTGCCCGTTTCGTTGCAGACTTCTACAACGTCTCATTCGTTTTTTGGTACGAATGAGCACTTTATTCGGTTACTTCGCGGTCGCCCTTAGTAAATTATAAACTACTTCAAATCTTTGTTTTCGAGAAGGATAATCAACTCCACAAATATCAATCAAGACTTGAAAACGTGTATTGGTATGATATTTCAAAAACCATAATAATTGAAATAGGTAATCAGGATTGGTATATAATATATTTTCATGTTTTGATTTTTGAAATTGATGTATCCATTTTGGTAAAGTAGCTATCAGAGATTTGAAAAACGATTGGTTATCCACAAATCGTCTCTTTTTTTCTAGGAAGTAAACACATTAGAACATGAGTTAAAGGGCGAAGCATATTTTAGTATTACGAAAGGCCGAAGGCGCTGTCTAAAAGCTGGGAGCTTTGCTGATCTTGGACATTTTACTTTATTGATGTGATCTGACAGAATTTACAAAGGCCGAAGGGCTGTTGCGTGTCTCAAGCCTTTACCCACTGCAGCCATTTAGATCTTCGGCCTTTTCAATGACTTAATTAGCCAAGGACTCGCTCACGAAAGTTTCAGGCCCAAACTTAGATTCTTTGTATAGCTTACATTAAAAAGTATTTCATCCTTTAACTTGCGCGGGCAGGGGCGTAGCCAGAGAAAATTATTGGCTGAATATAAAGCTGCAAATTTGGGGCTGGGAGCCCCACAGTGAATATGTTATGTAGCATTTAGTCTCTAGTGCAAATGTTAAAATGTTACAGAGTGCTCTGCTACGAATTCAACCGATTCGAGCTTGTAAACTTGGTAAACTTGATAAATCCGTAAAACATGAAGCAAAAAAAAATATATATTTTTTTATAAATGGTTTTTCATAGAGCCACAGTAGATTATTTACTTGCCTGCGATAAAACAAAAAAAAATCGAAGTGAACAACCAGCCAATAAATGTACAGTATAAAAGATCCTAGAAACGAATAGAGTAATTTATTTCTTTTCTTCTACGTGTTATATTGTATCTTGAGACTATGCTATGAAACTTTTTCATGGCATCTCTTCTAAACCGTCAATTAAGTAAAATAGAAATATACGAAAAACTGAAATAAGCTGAAAAAACAGTCTATATTCCGTGAACTCGCCAAGGGCCGAAGGCGCTATACGTGTAAAGCTCTAACCGATTTGTTATCAAGTAAAGCCGGAGGCGCGCCGTGCTATTGCTAACTCATCCTGGCTGTCTACAGGAGCGGTTACTCGGCCGGGATAAGCTTCTTCGCTGGGCGGTACACCAACAGCTCATATCATATTATTTCCGCGCATATATGTGGGCACGATATTGGGCAGGCCGGTCGCCCGGGCATTGCTGTACTTATTAAGCTTCGAGACGCCTCTATGACTTACTTTATTTTGCTATAGGCCGTCATTGCTGTAGAAGCTACAAAAGCCCCGATGACTGGGGTTCTAATACCAGAAACAACTTTTTTGATAGCCGCTGCCATGCCAACACCATAATATATAATGATAATTTTTAGGGAAGACTTAACGAAGTCAATTAAATTTTGCAATGTGGTAAATCATCAAATTTAATGGAAACAGTAGACGACAACTGTTCGGATGATTACGCGCTTGCTATAATAAGACCAGCGAAACCAAAAAAACTATTAGATATGCCCGCTAGAAAAATTCCCAGTATAATAAATCTGCGCATAAAAGTAGCTAATTGATACGTTCTAGGCATAGACGTTTTTTGCGCCGTAGCTGGATCTGATGTGGAATCAGCAAAATATCAGCAGATTCATAAAGAGATAAACGAAACAAAATTGATGAAACAGAGAAGACGGCGGCACGCCTGGGCCATAATAACCTCTTCTACTACAACTTATTTAGTCAGGGCGTAAGCTCCAATAAATTTAGTACAAAGATACCACAGCGCAAAACCTCTCCTTTTTATTTTATATTTTAATCTGTTGGTCAAAATCTCTTGTAAACTATAGCCAGATAAACTTCGGCGGAGTCTCCTAGGTCAACAACTCTGGATCAAACGAAGTTTCTGTCCAGAATTGTTGACCTAGGAGACTCCAGGAATATCCGCTGTAATTGCTAGAGCAATCCCGGCAAGGATACTTGTCCAAATCCTCTATAATTTTTTTTTAATCTTCACAAAGTGCAATGATGGATTTGAAAAGTGGGGCAATTGAAAACACACCACTAATTAATGAAAAAATAATAAGTAAAAACCGGATACGGGTATTTAGTAATAAGACGGTTAATAAATTGATGGCTTTTCATTTCACAACATAAATTGAATTCTTAAAAATGTGGGAAAGCTTGCGAGGACTTAAGTCCTCGCAAACATTAGAATTTTGGATTAATCTAGCTTCTAATTCGCCGAGAATGGGCGTAATAGCAAAATAGAAGAAAAAACCAACTGAAGCAATTTGTCCAATAGTAACATATGGTGCTTCCACAGGTTGACATCCAATCCAGCCTAAAAGTAAGCAATCTGCCAAAAGCAACCAAAATAATTTTTGGTGAATTGGTCGAAAACTTGAACTACGTACATACGATGTGTTAATGAACGGTAAAGCAAATAATGACACAAAAACTAGTCCTATGGCAGCTACACCCCCTAATTTGTTAGGTATACTTCGAAGAATCGCATAAACTGGTAAGAAATACCATTCTGGCACTATATGAGCCGGAGTTGACATAGGATTCGCGGGTATGTAGTTGTCGGGATGCCCCAGAACATTAGGTGCATAAAAAATAAAAATAGAAAAAAAAATGGCAAAAGCTACCCAACATACTAAATCTTTTACGTACATATAGGGATAGAAAGCTATTTTATCCACAGAAGAATTGATACCCAATGGATTATTAGAGCCATATTGATGTAATGCAGCAAGATGAATAATAGCAGCGGCAGCTATTATAAAAGGAAGTAAGTAATGAAGACTAAAAAAACGATTTAAGGTGGCATTATCTACCGAGAAACCACCCCAAAGCCAAGTTACTATAGTGTCTCCTACCACAGGTATTGCACTAGCTAAGCTTGTAATGACTGTAGCTCCCCAAAAACTCATTTGCCTAAATTCCCCCAAACCATGTCTTTTCTACACCCCTTTTAGACTTTATAGATGAATGATTTCAGGCTCCACCGGTTTTTTTTCATTTCAGCATTTCACTCAGAATATTAAGCAGCAATTTAAAGTATTTTTTACTAGAAATAGCCCTGATATGAAATTTTTTCTGCAGTATTTTGGTAAAACTATTTGTATGAATAAGGCCCGCGCGCTCTTTGACTTTATCATTTATAGGCCAATAGGCTAATATTTTAAGAGTCGAATAGTCAATAATTTTCTTAGAAACGATCTTAACTGCCTTAAAAGAAAATAAAAAGCAATTCAAACTAACCGAGCCGATGTTTTGATTTGAAATCTTAGATACTGGCGGGCCTTCGGCCTTACTATTATTCGTCAAATTGGGTGTTACTTAAATACCCCCGGAGCCAAAACTAAAAGTAAACCCTATTAAAATATCCTGGATCTGTTATGGCAAAAGGTTACAAAGCTGCTTAAGTAAGGCTTATAAATAAAATCTTAATATACGGCTTAAATAGACCATAAGACTCCAATAGGCCGGAGGCCTTTATTCATTCATTAGAATGAAATAGACATTATTTTTTAGAGAGAAATGGGACTATATATTTACCTAGCCGAAGATCCATGATAGACTAGGCACCCCACGTGTAGTCTCTGAGGAAATCTCTATGCTATTCTTTCCAAGGCCGAAGACGCCTATTCTCGTGTAGTAAGAGTTTTCCTGCGGATTGTCTATGATGACATGCTAAGGATTTTTACTTAGAATTTAAACCCACGCAAGACAGCAAGGCTAAAATTCTAGAGATCGCCACCAAAAATCGTCCATTTCGCGCCTTCCATAGAAGAAAAGTACCTTAGTAATAAAGAGTTTCCCGCATTTAGTGGGGTTTTTTTATCCTTCTATTAGTAGAAGGAGGGGCCAAATTGACCCCACGGTAGTACGTATCCTATAAAAGCTGTTATAATCATTAAAAGTAAAATGACAACTCCAAGACACCAAACTAATTCCCTAGGACTCGAATAGCTTCCATAATATAAACCACGAAAAATATGAAGATAAACCACAATAAAAAACATACTTGCCCCATTAGCATGCATATAACGAAGCAACCAGCCGCCTTTCACATCTCTCATGATGTGTTCTACGCTTAAGAAAGCTAAATCCACATGAGGCGTATAATGCATAGCTAAAAAAACGCCTGTAATTATCTGAATGAACAAGCAAAGACCAGCCAACGAACCAAAACTCCACCAATAACTTATATTGCTCGGGGTTGGATAATCTATCAAATGATTGTTAAATGTAGAAAATATAGGTTGTTTAAGAATCGATAGTCGTCTTGCCATATTAATGTTTCGTGCTTTCTCGTTTTCGCGGATCATGGAAACTTCGTGTTCTTCATGATTAACGCAATCCATCATGGGCAGGATTTACCCATCATTACAAGGCCTTAGATAAAAAAAAAATATATATATATATATTTTTTTTTCGTTTTAGAACGCTCAAAGCCTGCATTTACGGAGTTAATAGAACGAATAAAATATATTATTTTATATTTCTTCTAATCAATTCATTTGGTTTTCGAGCTACTATTTAACGGAGTTTTTTTTAATTAAAAATATAGATTTTTTAGTTGCACTGCAATGAAATTGTTCAATGAATTAAGGGAGCCAGTCAAAGGCTACTAGAACACCAGATACAAAAACTACCCAAGCTAATGATAAAGGTAAGAATACTTTCCAACCAAGCCTCATTAATTGGTCATAACGATATCGTGGAAATGCTGCACGGACCCATATATATACAAACAAAAAAAAAAGAACCTTGATACTAAACCAAATAGAACCCGGAATCACATGGAAAATAGGAATATCTAGGATGGGCAGCCAACCTCCTAGAAAGAGCAATGTACATAGACTAGGAGAGTAAGGGTGCTGCTTCGTGGGCCCGAGAATAATAGATATTGACACCCTTCTCAAAGAACCGTACGTGACACTCTCGCGTCATACGGCTCCGTTCTGGAAATCTGGAGTCTCATCCCCTTTAACCAACGCTACGCCTAGGTTTCCAAATCACGAAGGCCTCGCATGGATGCCCGAGTGTGGATGACCGTCACAGAGCGGAAAAAATTTATTTTCCGTCAAGTTTCAAGCTGCTTGGTTTAGACTTGATTCGCTCATAATAGGACGCGAGTAGTAGTAGTAGTAGTCTATTGTCCGCAATAATATAGGTGCTGCGCTTTGCGCCCTAGTGACTTAGGCTCGCTACGCTCGACTTTCAGACTAATGTCTACTACTGCTGGTGAGTTCTATCTCCCAGAACCAGAATGATTATCCCTGTTCAATGAGTTTACATTCATCCCCGGATATGGGGTATCGTTTCCTTCCCCCGCTACCCTTGTAGCTGTCACCTGTAATTCGCGCAGGTGTGTCCGCACCCCCTGGATGAGACGAGAAGTTTTTTCTCGCAGCAACCCTCCCTGGTTCCAGACCTAGGAGCGCACTTTCCCGTATGAGCATTCGGTACACGTATAGGTCTGGGGAAAAATTACGAGGTACCCATTAGGGTATCTCCCTAGTCTTAGATAGGTCGTCCGATGGGTTCGCGTTTCGTTGTTGTGCTGACACACCAGGCTACCCTTCTCCGAAAGCTTCGCGGGACCTACTAGTCTTCAGATCGCTCGGAAGGGTTTACTGCACAAGGCCCTTTAAAAGGACACTGGCTCCTGCAGAGGGCCGCAGCCCAACGAATGTCAGATGCAAAGCTCCACACCTCATTAAGATCATATTAGCATATTCCCCTAAAAAAAAAAGAGCAAAACCCATCGAAGAATATTCTACATTATAGCCCGCGACTAATTCAGCTTCTGCTTCTGGTAAATCAAAAGGAGCTCGATTAGTTTCTGCTAAACAAGAAATAAAGAACATAATAAATACAGGAAACAAGGGAATACCAAACCATATCTGCTTTTGCGCGATTACAATCTCACTAAAATTACAAGAACCTACACAAATTAGTACCGTAATAATAATAAGACCGATAGAAACTTCATAAGAAACCATTTGAGCTGCAGATCGTAATGCTCCTAAAAAAGCATATTTAGAATTACTGGACCAGCCCGCTGTAATAATACCATAAACGCCTAAAGAAGATATAGCAAATAGATAAAGTATACCTACATTTAAATCTGACAATACCATACCATAATCAAAAGTAGGGGTCGGAGATTTCTCCGCCCTCCGAACCATACGTGACAGTTTCCCATCATAAAGCTCTCCGCCACTGATTTACTAAAGCACGTCAACAAAAATATATATATATATTGACGCGCTTCACGAGGTACTTATTGAATGAGATCGTAGCAGCATTTGAGTGTCTGCTATGACCAACCCGTCTTTTCAGAAGAGTTGAAGCGTCGCCGCCTTCACCACAACATCTGTGGCAAGGAAAGGGCTACACCCTCTACCATCGAATCATGACTGCCACCCTTCAGTACCTGGCTTAGTCGATTTCCCTATCCACTTACTACAGCGGCTCCGCCGACCCTCTCACTAGAGAGTAGGTCGATCCCGTGATTGCGTCTTCGACTCTTTTCACCTGTTTGTTGAGGTAAGATGTCCGCATAGTATTATTCCCTTATTGAGAATGCCCCCGAAAAAAAAAATATATATTTTTTTCCGTCTTCGGCCTCCGTTATACCTACCAAAAGAACCGATTACGAGACCAAGTCGTTATCCGCTGGCTTGGTGAATGCTGTCGTTCAGCAGCTACGTAATTCGGATTCGTCAGCCTCATCAACCCCAACAGTATCTCCCGAGTCGTCCTTTGAAATAGGGGTCTCCTGTGACTTGGTTTCCCAGATGCTTTTCCACGCGCATTGCGGCAACGCTACCTCTGGGTGATTTACTCCATTGACGCAGACTAGAGATCGGGCACCAGGATATGCCCCATAATGACGAAAACACCTTGCACGGCGCGCGGTATAACAGCCCAAGCAACCAAACTTAACATAAATGTAATTACTGGAGCCATTATAAAAATAAATAAATTAGCACTACTTGGTAAAATAGGTTCTTTTATCATTAATTTTAAACCATCTGCTAAAGGTTGTAACAATCCAAACAATCCCACTACATTAGGACCCTTTCTACGTTGCATAGAAGCCATTACTTTACGTTCAGCTAGAACTAAGAAGGCTACTCCTAGTAAAAGGGGTATTATTATTCCAAGTATTTTGGCTAAAATACCAATGATATACAGTCTCATTTTGTTGGCTTTTTTTTCTATCTCATTTCATACGAAAAGCTACAAAAAATATATATATATATATTTTTTTTTTACAATAGCTTTAGAAAAACATGGGTTGTGGACCGCAGGCTACTTTAAGCGGATAATTGAAAATTAAACCGCTTAAAGTAGCCTGAATGAATGATAGCCCCCAAATAAAGTTGTGAAATGTCATAAGAATTATGAACATGACACCTTAATTGGCTATGGCCAGAAAACAGAAACCTACCCGCGGAGCTATATATATATTTTTTTGCCGCGGGTTTACGGCTCCTTGCCCTTAGGCATTAACAAAATACTTGCGCGAGAAGAATGCATTAATTTCTATTTTTCTTAGTCCAATCGGAGAACTGGTTAAAAAGCCTTTAAAAAGCTTTGATTCAATTCAGGGCTGATCCAACAAGCTCGTAAAATGAACTGGCCGCGGAGCATAGCATATTTTTCTACTGATTAGCGAAACAAAGAAAAAAAATATATATATTTTTTTTTCTTTGTTTGCAAAACCAACCAAGTGCTACGCGCCTTTTCAAAATACATACATATAAGCATTTCCTATAATTAATGAAGTAGTTTTATCGTTTAGTGCATCTAGCCCATCTATTTTAATATGTATGTAAACTTTACCTAATGCCGCGTTTTACAAACGGGGCGGTTGAGACCAAACAGACAAAAAAATGGGGGGGGGGGTGCGCGGGTTCTCACATAACCCGCGCACCCCCGCATAATGGACGAAGAAGACCGCAGAGCTATATTTATTATTCGGTTCCCACAAAAATGTTACTGGTATACCATCAGCACGAGGCCTCTCCAAAGCGCTGCGGGAGCAACAACCTAAGCAAACCGGCCTAGGGCAAGTACGCGCGTGCCGCGCGGCGTTAGTCAACAACCTTCTTCGCTTTTCTTATGCAAATCTAACGGTTGCTTTTAAGCAGCTACGGTTTTATCCATTCGACTGCTGTTGAAAAAAAAAAGCAGGTTGCATATTACGTGATAGGGCATAGCAAACATATTTTTTTTTCAGCGGCAAGGTCGGGACGCCTTTTATGCCCTCTGGATTGACATCATAATGCCCCTTCTAGACCTCAAGCTTCCTCTTAAAGTAATAATTAAGTTATTATAACTTTTGAGTCTATCAAAATATTTGCCTCGTGACATCACCGGTATATGGATACCTTCCTTCCAAAAAGTACTAGGATCCATATTAGAATCGCTAGAATTAATCACGAATATCACCATAATTACAAGCCCAGTTCTTAAAAAAAAAGCAGACTAAATTAAGTTGTATCTTTAAATAAAGTATGATTAGGTTGGTAAAAAAACTGTTTCAGATTTTCTCTCCTTTTTTTAATTACCTCCCCACCAATAAATAGATACAAATAGGAATAACCAAACCACGTCGACAAAATGCCGGTACCAAGCAGCTGCTTCAAAGCCAAAGTGATGCGTTTGGGTAAAATGCCCTAGATATTGACGAATAGCACATATTATTAGGAAAATGGTACCTATAATGACATGAAAACCATGAAACCCTGTGGCTAAAAAAAAGGTAGAACCATAAATACCATCGGAAATCGTGAAAGGTGCTTCTACATATTCCATTCCTTGAAACCCGGTGAAGACTAAAGCCAGCAAAATGTTAGAGTCAAAAGTTACTTCATAGAGCCGTACAACTGGGTTGCCGTTTACTCATCTGACATAATAAAGTGCTCTCCGAACCGTGCGAGATAGTTACCTATCACATGGCTCTCCAACCTGATTTTTTACTTCATAGGGCACGTAGTCCTTTATCTTTATAAAGGCTTAGGCTTAATTCTATTCAGACATGAAGTCAGATTTCCCGTGTCAATCAGGTAAGTCCATAAATGAAAATCATTTATGTACAGTGATTTAGACTCCTTCTCGCTTTGCCCTTAAACGAATAAGATCGAGTAAAGTGTTTTACTGTTGACAGCTCTCTTTCGAGTAGGCGGATACTACGAGTCCTCCGTCCCGGATAGCCGGATCATGGCTATCTAGTTCACCGGTACTACCAAGGTACTCTTATACTTACATGAAAACACATAAGATTTCCAACTAATGGTGCTAGTTCGAACAGAAAAGCAGCCGTGCTTCCAGTGTTTTTGTTTCATATTGAAATTGGGACCTCCTCCTGCTCTGCCACAGGCAGGCTACCATTCTGCCATGGAGAAGATTGCGCTGTAATATTATTGATTGATCAATAACCTGACCGAACACGCTCGAGTTAGTGTCTCATAAACACCTCACATTCATGAATAACCCATTCGGCTATATTTCCAAGACACGGTCGGAAAAGTTCTCTAGAGTGGGTCAACCCTGTCCTTTCCTTTTGCAACATGCTATTGTCCCGGTTGGTTTAGGTAAGTTGCATCCGTCTCATTGCGAGCATCAGCAATGTTATGATTACAAGAGGTAATCAAAAAGTTTCCTTGGTAATCTGACGGTCGCCTGGTAGCTACTAAAGCATAAACAGCTTGTTTTTTGAATCCAGCTAATATAGCATGATGAGCCCAAGTCACGGCAGCTCCAGATGAAAGTAGAATAAGGGTATTTAGAAAAGGAATTCCCCAAGGATTTAACACATCAATTCCTTTGGGGGGCCGAATAGCTCCAATTTCTACCGTAGGTGCCAAAGAAGAATGAAAAAAAGCCCAAAAGAAAGCTAAAAAAAACATGACTTCAGACACAATGAACAAAATCATACCATAGCGAAGTCCTAATTGGACCACAAACGTATGATGTCCTTCGTAAGTGGATTCACGTATAACATCGCGCCACCATACAAACATAGTATATAGGATTATTCCCAAGCCTAAGCTAAGAAGTGTTCCACCTCCCGTAAAAGAGTGCATGTACATAACACCACCAATGGTGCTTGCCAAAGCTCCCAATGAACCCAAAAGAGGCCATGGACTTGGATCTACTAAATGATAAGGATGCTTTTGAGAGACACTCATAATTCGTCCTGTGTTTGCTTTTTAGTCTAATTTATTTGATACCCAAGAAACATAATCATCCAAAGAAACAGCTTCTACAACAATGGATAGGGGTCAGGAAAAGCCCCTGCCCTCCGAACAGTATGGGAGCCTTTCAGCTCGTACTGCTCACCTTCCTAGATCTTAACCTTGGGCCTTAGGCAACCTTCTCCACAATAGTTAGAGTTCTCAGTATCTTCATCTGCGCCGCAGCCAACAAGTAACTGTTGGCGGCGTCGTGGTATTTGTTGTCCACACAGCAGTTTCGTACCTACACTGGTCATAGGTAACTTTTCCCGAGCGAATTTTAGCTCTCATGTCTCTAACCTCTATGCATATCTCCTCGATTAGATCTACAAATGGTACACAATCAAAATAACCCCGCGAGGGTAAACTTTGGCGCCCAAGGTCGCATCTACAATCTTACGCGGGAGCGCTAATTGCTTAGACTTAAAAACCTTTATAGCGTTCAGCCCTCAGTGGGCCCGCGTTTAATTGGAACATATCCTTGGTCTCCTCTGTGGAGCCGAAATCCGCGCGGGCGACCAAATAGAATAGGCAAAAAATATGACCTCCAGCTGTTTTTTTACACAATACTGCTGCCCTCCTTCCGGTTCCGCTTGGCTTGGGTATTTCCGGTGGTGTGAAAAATAGATGACTTTTGCTTGGCTTATTTACTAAATGGGCTGGGTTTTTTTTTTATTCAAAGTATTCCTTACAAATCTCGGTGTCATTTTTTTTAGCTTTCTTCAAATAGCCTTGTACCAGACAAAGGATCGCTCAATATTCGGGTGAATCGGTAGTATCTGCCGTGTTTGCTTCTGTAGATTTTGACTCATATGGTTATCGAGAGACGAACAAGATCTGTCCAGTTTAACTTGAGCGTAAACTAGCGTATAGACTTGTGGAGAGCTCCTGTTGTCTTAGTAAAGGAAAAGTACGATCTTGGATTGGCCCCCTTCGCACGACCTGAACAGGCCTGTAATACTATGAGGCCTCTGAACTCCCTCACGACACTGCCATGGGGATGCTTAGCCCCGACTTCCATAGGTCCGAATTAGGTTTTACCTTCTAGTGAGAATTTAGGTCCTTGCGCGGGCGTCTGATTTCTCGGACTTGCTCTGTATGGAGTGCCCCGTGGTTTCTCGAGTGCCGCAGAAGCTAATGCCATCAACTGCGGGTTTGACACTATTGGTCTACTAACCACTCGCTCGCCGCTATATCCTGCTTGGGACGTTCGGCCCAGCTTAAGACGGGCTCCGCGTTTCAAGCTCGTTATCCTAACCATATCCTCTGCTTTCCCGGGGAGCCCTAATGGGGGCAGGCCCATCGATCCCCGGCTTTTCCCTACTGCTCTAGCCATGATATTACTATGATAGCTTTTTTGGGTAGCTCGCACCCAGGTTTGCCCTGTTCGAGAAAGTGCGACTGAGCCAGAGTGGGCTCAGCAGTCGGCCTATTTATTCGGGCGCACGCATAAACGCATGATTAGTTCCACAAAGTTCACTGCACTGACCATAGTAAACTCCTTCTCGTTTAATAAAAATGGAAGTCTGATTTAAACGACCAGGTACAGCATCACATTTTACACCTAAGGAGGGTACAGCCCAGCTATGAAGTACATCAGCAGATGTTATAATCATACGTAGATGAGTTTTTGCTGGTACAACTACTCGATTGTCTACTTCTAATAAGCGCAATTGACCCAATTCTAAGTCATCTTCCGGAATCATATAACTATCAAAAGTTAGTGACTGTTCATCAGAACTGTTATAGTCTGAATACTCATAAGGTTGGGTCGACGGCCAGTCCTTGGTCCCAAGGGCCCATACGCCTCCCACCAAACTGTACTTGCAAGTTTCCCCGCAAACAGCTCTCCACGCCCATTAAAACTCGAAGAGTAGAATGTCTAGTTCTTTCCCACCCAGGGATAAAACGTAATATACTCTCTACAGCGGATCTTCGGGTGGCTTATCAGGGGTCTGCTTCTTGTTTTATTGAGCCATGATCTTAGTGAAACCTTGAAAGGTCAAAACTTTGGCCCTTTTGTTGATATGTCTGTAATAAGGTGCTTCCGCAATTTCAGTAGTTTTATAAGCAAGACACAGATCATATAGGAAAAAAAAGTATGGGACCTTACTGCATAGTTAACCACATAAAACGAATCCAATCTAGTTATCCTTTGTTCAATAAGTGCAACGTTCGAAAAAGGGGTGATAGTCCAAGTTGTAGGAATGAAATGACCCAATGAACCCATGGTTTATTTATTAATCCCCGGGCCTTATGTCCTTGTTCATTGTTTTATAGCAATAGGCTTTCCGTTTACTTCTTGTTCCTAGCACCTATTGATGTTCCAAAAAAACTTACCGGTTGCTTGGAACTAAAAGGATCTGTCCTTCATTTTCTCAATAATGATAAGACGGGTAACGCCCTGAATCGTCGAGAATGGACTCGCCGACTCCTGAAGTAATGTTCCCAAATTTTAATTTGATCTTGCGATATGCAGTTTTGTAACGTAACTCTTTATCAGGTCAAATAGACTAAGATATTAACATTTTCACCGTAAGTAAATCCTCTGTGACCCTTGAGTTTTCGCCGAAATTGCCCGACGTCCCTTGCGAGCGGCCGAGACTCCGGTACAGTATAAGCGCTGGTCCCCTTCGGTAAAGTTCTTGTTCTTGATGTTACCTACTAGAGGACCTCCGTCCCCAAAGAAGAAGAGCAAGCCTCTCTGAGGCTCGTTCTTGTTCTTTCGGCAGTTTTGCCATTACCGTGGTTGTTGCCAACGTTAGGGGATCCCCTATTCCAAAAAATGACGGGGCCGGGCCTGTTAGATTCGAAGTCGTATACCACTGGCTGTGGTGCTGATAGATTCAATACTTCAGCGCTGTTATTGGACATTGCAGGCTGAGCAGTCTATTTCTTGTATATTGCCTACACCGAGAAGAGGAATGTGTACCTCCAGCGACTTAAAGAATGGAACCATAGGCCTATTAGCTGGGGGAGCCTTTTCAGTCTATAGGTTTAACCTCAACTTCCCGTTTCTGGCATGCTCTAGTCCTTTCAGTCTTTCAACGTCAAACGAAGAATAATTTTGGCTCATCTTCCTTTTGGTAAGCCAGAAGCTTTGCAGACCATAGAACCAGTCCGGTGCATTTCGTTGCACGTCCATCATTCTTGTGAAAGGGCGCACTCCAATACCGTTGATGTCCAATAGCTTTGATAGTAATTGTTGGATCTACTACCTCGTCCATTGAATATAATAAAGCAAAAGATGGTATAGCAATAAACATCAGAATAATACTAGGAAAAATGGTCCAAATAATCTCTATAGTAGTTCCATGAACAATCCTTTCTGGAATTGGATTTCTTTTATAGTGAAAATGCCATAAAGCGCGAACCAACATCCATAATACAAAGATCAAAATAATTATTAGGAAGAAAAAAATATCATGATGTAAGATAGGGGTCAGCGCTCGATGTCTGCCCTCAGAACCATACGTGACAGTTTTCCGTCATAAAGCTCGCTACCTCGAACCTCGGCCTGAGGAGGGGCGAAGAAGCATGCTCTGCCCCCTTCTCCAAAACAAAATATGAAACGTAACGGCGCTACGCACACCTTTCTTTGTTCGCTTTGCGAACAAAGTGGACATGTGTTAAACGGTCAGTCAGCAGGGAAGCTTGCATAGAAACAAGCAAAAAAAAATATATATATATTTTTTTTTCTCACTTTATTCCACAAACTATTGCGCAGTGGCATCATCAAGGCTATAGACTGATTGCTTCGTAACACGTAGCTAAGATGATGGTATCGTTGAGCGCGTAACAGTCCATTGTATGCTTCATCCTTGCATTTACAGGCTTTCACTCGCTCTTTAACTGAGATAGGGACACGGGAAAAAATATATCTATTTTTTTTTTCAAAGCCCCTTCCTTATGTACCTCAGAGAGGATACGAAACGGTCTTAGGTTGATCCCCTTAATAGCTAAAACTATGCATTCTTACTACGGGATCTCTGAATTCTCCCTGTACAGGGAGTTAGTTCCCCAGCTTCCACCATCACGGATTTTAAAGGGTTAGATCCTTGCGTGAATGCCTGATTTCTCGGGCTATTCCTGTATAAAGTGCCACGTGGGGACTCAAGTCCCGTGTTCGCAATTGATATCGAACGCGAGTTCGGCCGTTTTGCAGGCTTACTCTCCACGCGTATGCCTTGATATTTTGCTTTAGACATACGGCCCGGAATTGGATGGACTAGATTCACGTATCAAGTTTGTTATCCTGATCTTTCCTTATGCTTTGTCGAAGCATCCTAGTGAGGGCAGTCTCAATGTTCTGCGAGTTTCACATGATGCTTTCGGGGCAATCTTATTGCTAAGGATGTCCCACCTGTGTAGCTCACATCCTGGCTATCGCCAGCTTGAGCAGATGTGGCAGAGTTGGAGCAGAGCTCTGCAACCGTGATGATATATCTAGGCGCACTCAATTATTCCTTGCATCATAGGTGTTGCTGCGTCTTGAAATCCTAATTGCCAAGGTTCCGCAGCGTCACAATAAGCAATTGGAAATAGCCATGTATTTTTCAAACTCATTTGGTATATTCTTGTTTTTTTCAGAACTACTTCAGCCCTTCAACAGGCGCCACAAAAGGGCCAACCAACAAAAAACTCGATTTTTTTGTTAGACGCCCATTCGGATAGGCAAACCCGGGGGAATAATCCTATAAGAACCCAGAAAATAAAAAGATCTAAGATTAAACCCACCCCGTAGATTATAGTTTCGTATCATAAAACTCTACGTTCAAATTAATAAAACTTAAATCCTAAGAAAGATATACTTCTTGCTAAACTCGAGAAATAAAAGAACCTAAGTTCCCAATGGCTCTTTAAGAAACAAAAATATTTTCATATCTTATAAAAATGAAGGAGTTTGCGTTTGGGACAGGGTACTTAATAGATAATTTAGGTGGTAATTTTTTTGTAGGTGTCTGTTGAAGGTCTGCTTATGATACTTGTGCCCTTTCTTCCATGGTCGTTTGTCCTGCATACTGATTTTTAATCTTATCGCGCAAAGACCCTTAGCTTGCAGCTTGTTGTATTTAGCTTTTACTAAACGCTGAACAGCATCATCTAGACGTGGCTGTTCATTCTTCATCAGTACTTTTTTTTTTTACTACCTAATCAAACCAACAAGCATTAATTTATTTCATGTAACGCTCTTCAGCCTTTCTTAAAAGCTGATCCGTGTTTTTAGCTTTATCAGTAAGTACCTGATAATCAAACTTTAGCTTTTCCAATTTTAGGCTTTTCTCTCACAATTCTAATGCATTCGCTTTATTTAAATTGTGCACGTACAACTAAGTACCCCGCCGCAGTAAAAGCGCCTATGGCATTACCAGCTATCTTATTTTCGTTTCGCCAAAATGACAGAGAATTATGAAAACTTTGTGTGATTGTTTTTTTATGTAATTTTATTTAAACAACCTTTAAAATAGAAAATATTTTAAACTTTGAACCTAAGATTCCACGCTAAATAAAGATAATAAGATTATTTTTTTTTTTCATCTGTGCGTAACACTTTCCTAAGCTCTAAACGTTGAGGGTACTGAAGTTCCAGATTATTACCTATTAAGTTTACTTTTATTTGTAGGGCTTTATAGTCTACCTTATCCTTATAAAAAGCCAAAATAATCATGAAAATAAACTATTTATTATAGACGGTGGGTTCTGGGTTCCATCGCAAGGCCGCTTCGGCTGGAATGCCCAATTAATAGGATTGAGGATAGAAGGCGTAAACCGGAGCAAATGCCTTTTCCGTCACGAGGGGTGGCCAGTAGACCGCGTCAACAACTCCTTTTTTATATTATATAAAGTGTCGGCTACGTTCTTAAGGTCTAAGATTATAGTCGTCTATTGGAGTGTACTCACGATTTACAAGGCTTTTTCATATTTTCCTTTGTAGTTTGCCAATTCCTTGAATTCATTCATTAGTAACCCAAGCCTTTACATTCAGACTCAAGGATTCCCTAACAGCATTGTTGTTTTCTCCTGAATTGCTATTTGAACCAATGGTTCGTGGTAGGAGTTCTCAAAACCTTTTTCAACAAATTATTATTTTAAATATTTATTTTTATATTTGCCGAATACGGAAGGGTTTTTTAGGGAAACAAAACCGGATTCTAGTATAAAGCATGCTAGGTCCACATCAACAATTCGGTATCCTCCCCCCCCCCTTCCCTTCTATTATCAAATAAGACTTACTTTAATTTAGTAAATTTATCTTATTGCTCCTTTAACAACCAAGTTAAATGAATCTTTATATAAGTATAACGCCAACGCAGCTTACTTTTTTGCATTTAACTCTTTAAGCTGGAGTCGAAGGGCCCAATAGATAGAGTAAGCTTTTTAAAATAATTATAGGTCATTATGTTGGGCAGAGAAAGCTTCAGTAATCACGCAACATGCTTGATGAAAGCAAGTCATATATCATAAATTATCCCCAAACATCACTGTTATTGAGTCGAACTTAAGCCTTCGAAATACTCCCCCTCAAAGTGCTTGCAAGATTTTCAAGCACGCGGCTCTTGTTTGGTATTCGAAACTAGCATAATTGAACAACTATGATGGCATAAACCAAAAAAATATTTTTTTTTATGAAGACCCAGTTCGTACCATAACTGTATAATGATGAAAAAAACTGCTTGTTTCACTTCCAATTCATTGTACTATGAAAACTCTAACGCCATTGCTGATGATTTTAACGCTGAGAGCACCAGACCGCATAGTGCGGCATATATATATATATTTATTTATTTTGCCAAGCCGCCCCGCTTCAGGCCCAAATTTACCCACTTTTTTTTCAGAGCTCATTATCGAATAAAAATAAAAAAAAAATAGAAAAAAAAATTTAAGCTTAATTCTTAAGTAAAAAGGGCCCCTGGGCCTTCAGTTTGGGAGTTAAGCCTGCTAAATAAAATAGGGCGTTCCTTTTTAAAGAAAAAGCGAGCCCTGGGGGCTGCGTTCCTCACTGGCAAATCGCGGAACGGTTACTGGCACGTGCTATGGACGAAGCCACAGGCGAAGCAATCGAGTGTAGCCAGTTTACCCGCCTACGCGCGTAGCTTGATAACTACAAGCAAACTAAACACGATGCATAATGCATTATAAGTGCTTCGCACAACAGAATCTGTTCTACATGATCAGTATTAATCTCCCGTTAACCATGTGCCCATAATATGTAAAAAACAGAGCCTACAAAGGCTTTGGTTATTTGCTTTAATAAGTATAATCAACCTCTTGGAAACACACAGTTAAACCAATACAATGCTTAAAGGGATTCAAAGTAGCAGATTATGCAATTTGTGGATTATTCATATAATGGAAAAACCACTTGGCTTTGATTCAGTTCTGCAATAACATAGTAATTAGATGCTACGCCATGGGGTAGACCCATGGTTCAGGATTAAAAGCTAGGCGTGCCTTGAAACACATGAAAAATTTACATGCTTTATGCTCGATAGCTTGAACATGCTGTACTTACATAAATAGGAGTTAAAAAAACCCGAAGGAATTGCGTTTAACCATAAGATTTATCCATATGAGGCCTAACTTAGGCATAATCTATAGTATGCTGCGTTTTCTAAATTTGTTTTTAAATAAAGGTAAGGTAGTTTTTAGACATGCTCTGAACAATGCCATAGTAAGAAGCTAAATCCTGTATCAATATATTCAGCGCACTTAACAGTTATTTGCGCTAACCGCGGAACTCTTAGAAAAAGAACACAAAAAAATACTTGGCTGCGCTTCGCGCCTTTGGCCATAGAGGCAAAAGTTGCAGTAAAGGGGTTTGGATTGAATAGAAAAGATAAATGCATCAAGGGCAATGCAGTAACTTGGAAAAGAAAACGAGCCGTCATGCCACCACCTTTATTCCTATTTGCTGCCCCGCCCCACGCCTTTTGGCGGTTGCAGCACGCAGCAATTTATTTTACAAAATAGAAAATTTGTTTACTTTTCGATTCTTCGACCACTAAAAGGGAAAGTAGAACTTAAGTCGTCCGCCCCGGCATACGTCAAAAAAATAGAGATTTTTTTTAGTTACCTTTTCTTTTCTTCGCCCCACATTTATCATTTATTATTGGCTTTACGAAGGACTTTAGTCCCGGAAAACGTTAGCTTTCCGGGGGTTTACCCGCTTTCTTTGCTTTGTGCGAAAGAAAAGCAGAGATTGAAAAGGCACAGTGAAAAAAAAAAGAAGCGTACAAAAAAAAAATATATATATTTTTTTTTGTACGCTTCTTAATGGCTTCAGAGAGCTGAAGCCCTCAAATATCTCTGATTTTTTTGATAGTATTTTTAAAATCTATAGCATTTTGTCGGAACACATCCTGTCTTTTGACTTGAGTAGTTTTATGCATAGTAAGTACTATAGCTCCAATCATGGCTACTAATAAAATAAGACTAGAAACCAAAAACAAAACAAAATAGGTGGTATAAAGTAAATTGCCTAATGTTTCCAAATTAGTCCAACTTTGTAGCTTTTCAGCATAAACTGTATATGTTAAATAAGTTGTACTCAATTTCGTTGGTAATATTGGAATGTAATCATTATCTACAATGAAAAAAATTTCCAACAAAAAAATAACTCCAATAATACCACCTACAGGTAAATAACGCAATACATTCTCGTGAATTTCTGCTATTTTAATATTTAACATCATAACGACAAATAAAAATAAAACGGCAATAGCTCCTACATAAACCACTAAAAAAATCATAGCAAAGAAGTCAAGACCTAACAAAACAAGTAAACCCGAAGTGTTGAAAAAAACTAAAATGAAAAATAAAACAGAATGGACTGGATTTTTAGCACGTATTACCATAACACTAGAGACTAAAGCAATGCTCGAAAAAACAGAAAAAAGTATCATGGTTATTTTACTAAGTCCCTTTTATTATTTGCTTTAACAATGAAAAAAAATCTATATATTTTTTTTCTACGCGTCATCTCTTCTCCAGATGATGATGCGAGCAAACACAAACCAAGCAGAAAAACAACTAAAGCCAACACATGTACACAGCATAGAAAAAGAGCCCCATAAGAAAGAGATCCCGCTGGTGAGAGGAAGGGGTGCAAAATAAGAGCGCTCTCGATACGAAATAAGCCTTCGGTTATAAAGTGCAACAGGAAGCAAAAAAAAAATATGTATTTTTTTTCTTATCCGCCTCCCTCCCCCCCCCGCTTTGGACATAGCTCATTAGAAGGCTTCGTGAAACGACATCATAAATAAAAAGTGTCTCAGGTTCTTGTCAGTCGAGTAGATAAATCTCGATATATCGTAATAGTAAATGCATGGCGAACTTTGCGCATAGTTAGATACAAAACTATCTTTCGCCCGTGAAACCCGTAGATTATTTTTTGATTTTGAATTCGCATAAAGCAAATTCATCATGTATGATAATTAATGACCATCTTTATTTCTAAACTTTATTCCTTGTGCCCTTAAGGAGACACTCTTGAACCTTGCATCACCGGAGGCTCTCGGAGCTGAAACCGCTTCGAGTTGTTTTCGTACGAAACGATTCATAAATTAGCTATGTAAATGAGCGCTTTTCACTTTTGCTTCTTAACCAAATATTGGAAAGCACATGATTGGGGTCTTCGACCCCAACTTATGAAATTGGGGCAAGGAGAGGCTTAGAAACTTTGAGTTTTATTCTCGTCTAGAACAAACATAAATGACACAAAATCACGCATACTTTGTCCATTAGCTTATAGAAAAAAGGCGCGCAGCAAACCAACAAAAAATCTAGGCGCACAAAAATATATAGATTTTTTTTCATATATATTAGAAAATGCAGAAAAGTGAAAAAAAACATTTTTTTTAGCTCTTCAAATCCATTTGATTATGCTTCGCCTTTCCTTTTTTCCAAAAGTTACCATTAATTATTTAAGAAAAAAAAAACATAAATAGAAATTAACGCTCTATTCGCTGCGCGAATGTAGGGCAAATCAAGCTTGGCTTCGAGGTATTTCTTCATATATAATATATATATGAAAAAAGGCCGAAAGAAATAAAAATATTTTTTTTTATTTTCTCTCAAGACTTTGCCTCGAAAAGCGTCAAGCAACGAAGCAACTTCTTGGTTTCGCCTCGCGCTAAAATAAGAAAAAAAGAATTCATCATGGTTTGCAGTCCGCTAGAACAATTTGCAATTATTCCATTAATTCCTATTCATATAGGAAATTTCTATCTTTCATTTACGTGCGGAGCTCGCGCCCACTACTCGATGGTGTAAACACTTCGTCGGGGTTTTAGACGATAATCCAACTCCCGTTTACTTCGATGCCGTGGAGTCAGGAAAGTGTTCTGTACAGGATAGGTTTACGAATCTCGAGGATGGCCGCTTTTTTGGAAGGAAGACGAATATGAGGACTGATCTACTCGAATAGCCGATGGTAAACGGTGAAAGGAAGCCCCTGGGTCAGGATACAAACCATGTTCACGCCGGCACACGCCGGTCGAGCCTAGAGGATCCTAAACAGAACGCGCGGGTAGATCAACTGGGGTGACGGCTATGAGGGTGAGTACCCAGGATACTGTGGAATGCGCTCGAGGATGGATGGAAAACCTCCCACAAAATAAGTGGCGAGGAATGTAGTCCTGGCTCTCTTCGGCTAAGTAAAAAAAAATACTTTTTTGAAGATGGCTGCCGAAATAAAGCCTCTATTGAACCTTTGGCCGGTCCCGAGGAGAGAGGAGCCGTATGATGGGAGACTATCACGTACGGTTCTATAGGAGGGGAACGGCTTTAAACCTTAAGCCTAAGTAAGGCTTAAATGGAGCAAAAAAAAAATATTTTTTTCCCCTACCGCCCCAATTCATCTTTGTTTATGCTATTAACTATTAGTTTAGTATTGCTTTTAGTTCATTTCGTCACTTTAAATGGAGGACACTTAGTACCAAATGCTTGGCAATCCTTTGTGGAAATTATTTATGATTTTGTGCTTAACTTGGTAAATGAACAAATAAGCGGTCCTTCTTCGATGAAACAACGCTTTTTTCCCTTAATCTTTGTTACTTTTACTTTTTTATTATTTTGTAATCTCATTGGTATGATACCCTATAGTTTTACAGTAACAAGTCATTTTATAATTACCCTGGGTCTTTCATTATCTCTCTTTATCGGAATCACTATAGTTGGATTTCAAACACATGGGCTTCATTTTTTTAGTATTTTATTGCCGCAAGGAGTACCCTTGTCGTTAGCACCCTTCCTAGTACTTCTGGAGCTAATCTCCTATTGTTTTCGCGCATTAAGTTTAGGAATACGTTTATTCGCCAATATGATGGCTGGTCATAGTTTAGTAAAGATTCTAAGCGGGTTTGCTTGGACTATGCTATCTATGGGGGGTATTATGTATTTAGCACATCTTGCTCCTTTTTTGATAGTATTCGCATTAACTGCTTTGGAATTAGGTGTTGCTATATTACAAGCTTATGTTTTTACTATTTTAATTTGTATTTACTTAAATGATGCTATAAACCTTCATTAAAAGACTGGTGTAAGGAGCATCAAAACAGTTGCTACATCACTTCTTTACTTTTTAAGCGCGTCATCATTAACCATAATAAAAAGCTGGATTTGCTTTTGATGACGCAAAATAATGCACACCAATGGTCGGAGACCTTTGAACGCGCGGGATGCAAAAAGCTACGAAAAAAAAAATATTCTATATATATATATATTTTTTGCTGCGCCCTGCGGCCTTGTAGAGTTCCCTGTTGGCGGAAGCGAATGTCCCAGGACCCGGGGAACTAATTCCTACTGAGACAAATAGGCCGCAGGTACTCCCCCCCCCCCGCAGCTTGACAAAAAAGTTGTCTCTGGTTGCCCCGGTGTGCTGATAATCGTGCGCTACCTGTAAGGTGCACAAAGAAAAAACTACGCGAATATTACTAGCTTTCTGGTTAAATTTTTGATAGAAAAAAGGCAAGCAAAAAAAATATATATTTGCTGCGCCCACTCTCTTGCAACCCTTCCTTGATGCGGCAAACTTGTTTTGAGCTGAGACGCTTAATGTCTGATTCTGAGAAAGGAATAATAGTTTAATTATGATAAAAGCAATGAAATTCTTATAAATGAGTAGCCAAGCGCATAACGAAGCTTGGCCTTTTTTTCGTTCCCCAATCCCCGAGTGAAGCAAAAGGGGGCGAAGCGCAGAAAAGTTTCTAAATAATGCGCTTCGCCTCCCTCGTTGCCTGATCCCTTTTTTTTTTCCACTTTAAATAGTTTACCACCATCTATAATGCGAAAAACTACGATTGGCTTGAGCCAGTTTATGAAGATCATCCCTTTTTTTACGTGCAATCCCCATCTTTCGGGAAGCATCCAATATTTCATCAGCTAAACATTGATCTAAGCTCATGCTTTTTTTGTTTATACGGCGTTTGGCTGCTGCTTCGAGCATCCAACGAATGGCTAAGGTTTCTTGACGATTTGTCGCTATAATAGATGGTACTAATTGAGTAGTACCAGAAATTCTTACCTTTTTCACTTCACAAACAGGCTTGACATTTTCTATGGCATTAACCAAAAGTCTTAATATATCGCCATGCTGAGCTAGACAATGAAAAGTTTTATAAACAATAGCACGAGATCTCGTTTTTTTACCATCAATCATGCAAATATGGACCAATTTTTTTATTAATTGTTTTTGTTTACCATGCAAGCCCCGGATATAGCCCAAATTGTCTGAGCTATTGTATGTGCTTGCCCCACGACCTTTAGGTCTTGATGGCACATGCCCTGGAAGGGCATAGCATAAATATCTACAATGCAATAAACGACGCGCAAAAAAGCTTTCTGAAAAAAAAAATAGATTTTTTCCGCTAAATGGCCAATTTTCATTTTTTTTCATTCTAGCCTTTTCTGAAAGTTTTGATTGGTGAAACCAATCAAGGGATGAAGCAAGCACAAAGCTGAAATTCGATGATTTGACAAATAAATTCATATAGAATCTTTGGGTTTTTTTGTACCATATTTAGATCTGCCTCGACGTCGACCCGGTATTCCCTGCAAATCTTTAATTCCTCGAATACAATGGTATTTCACACCTGGCAAATCTTTTGCTCTACCCCCTCTAACCATAACCACAGAATGCTCTTGCAAATTATGGCCTTCGCCGGGAATGTAAGCAATTATCTCATTTCGATTGGTTAAACGTACTTTGGCTATCTTGCGTAAAGCCGAATTAGGTTTCTTTGGTGTTCTCGTCGAAACACGCAGGCATACTCCTTGCTTTTGAGGACATTGAGTTAAAGCTCGGGTACGTTGTGTGCGCCGTTTTGACTTTCTACCATGACGAATCAATTGATTTATTGTAGGCATATTTCACTTACTTGGTTTTTTTTAGAAAGTTGCATAAAATTTTTCTTTCCTATTTCTCATGCTTTATTCGTTATGGGAATGGGGCCTTTGGCCGCTATACCCTGCGCCCTTTCATGACTATGCTTTCTACGATATTTATTAACCATAAGAGCACGAAAAAAAAATAATAAGAGAGGACAGTAGTTAAGAACTATAATAAAGGGCGAAAACACTGAAAAAAAGTATTTTTTCAATTGTTTGTGTCCTTTCCTTTTTTAAACAAAAAATTCCTACGTGCACTAGAAAGCTCATTTTACTTGGCTCTCGGAGCATATGTAAGTAAGGCTACCCCTTACGGGATTCGAACCCGTGTTCTCGCCATGAAAAGACGATGTCCTATACCCCTAGACGAAAGGGACAAAATTATTTCAAAGAAAAAAGGTCAGCCAGAGCTGCGCTGCAATAAAAATGCAATAAAAAGAAGTGGCACAATTTGCGGCCTGTGGCCCGTTTATGCGCCACTTTTCTTTTTCATCTACCTACGATAATTCATAACGCTTTCAACTAAAAAAAAATCTGTACCTGTTGAACATTACATCAAGAGCGACCTTTAATAAAATAGCGTCTGCATTTCCCCTTTTCGGATAAATTAGGTGAGAAAACAAAATATATATATATATCTATTTTAGCAGTAAAAACGCAAGCTAATCTAATCTAATCGAATCAACATTCGAACTTAATTACGTTAGTAATGCACGTAACTGCGGATGTTGACTACACAGTGCAGTCACAGAAGGCATACTTAAAATAATGCAATACGGTAATACTAATCTCTAGAGAATGCTGCCCGAACTGCTATTCTTTTTTCATATATATATGTTTTTTCTTTGTAATAATGCAGCCTACATGACACGTAGTGCTTAAGAAATTTATGCTTGTAGCTCAATCGGATAGAGCACCAAACTACGGATTTGGGGGTTGAGAGTTCAAATCTTTCCAAGCATGGTTTACTAAGATAATACATCTAATAATAAAGAAGCGGCTGCAGCGAGGCTGCCCTTCTTATTAGTAATAAAGAAGCGGCTGCAGCGCGCCCCTGCCTTTCGGACCCTTGTTACTTTTTTATTATTGTGCTGCGGAAATAGCTTAATGGTAGAGTATAGCCTTGCCAAGGCTGAGGTTGAGGGTTCAAGTCCCTTTTTCCGCTTAAAATGTATGCCAGGCCAATGGGGGGGCAGCCTCGCGCTGCGATGGGTGCGGTGGGCTTGGCGCTACAGGCCGAAGGCTGGCGCCCACATTATTCGCATAACAAATGATGGGAAACGGTACGGAGAGTCATTGGTGCGCCGGCGTTGCAGCCAGCGGCTTAGAAAGATAGACTTAGTGCCATTTGATGGGTGACTAAGAATAGGGGAGAAGGGTATAAAAAGAAAAACGTAATGAAAAATAAAGTAATTGCTAGTAGTAAGGATTTTTCACGATCCATTGTTTTATATAGAATCCATTTTTTAGGTGTATCAAAATACATGATTTTGACAAAGCGTATATAATAAAAACAACTGATAACACTAGTAACAACTCCTATTAAGGCTAGTAAGTAAGCGCCACAGCCTAAAGCAGCAAAAAACAAATAAAATTTGCTACAAAATCCGGCTAAGGGGGGTATTCCTGCGTATGAAAACATAGTAATAGACAAGGTAATAGCTAAAATAGGATTAGTTTTTGCTAAAGCACCACAATCAGCTATATATTTGAAACGATTTTGACGTAATGCTAAAACTATGGCGAATACATTGATGGTCATTAATACATAAATAAAGACACCAATTAGTAGGGATTGAATACCTTCTATGGTTCCGCATGAAAAACCAATAAAAAGATAACCTACATGTCCAATAGAACTATAAGCTAAAAGTCTTTTGACTTTGTTTTGAGCCATAGCAGCCAAAGCACCTAAGATCATAGAAGCAATGCTGCAAAAAAAGAATAGTTGTTGCCATGTTGGATCATAGAAACTATAAATAAAAACACGTACCATATTGGCAAGAATAGCTATTTTAGGTGCAATAGAAAAGAATGCAGTAACGAGAGTAGGTGAACCCTCGTATACATCAGGTGCCCACATATGAAAAGGAACTGCAGTGATCTTAAATAAAAAACCTACAGCAATAAATAGAATCCCCATAAAGATACCACTAGATTGAGCACCAAATAAAGTGATTTCATATCCAGTGAAAATCTTAGCTAATTCCTCAAAGTTGGTAACTCCAGTAAATCCATAAATCATAGAACAACCAAACAATAAAATTCCAGAGGAGAATGCACCTAAAATAAAATATTTTAAGCCAGCTTCTGTAGAAAATTCAGAGTCTCTTTTCGATGCTGCGATCACATAGAAACATAAACTTTGAAGCTCAATAGCTAAATACATGGCAATTAGATCATAAGCCGAGATCATGAAAAGCATACTGCAAGTAGAAAGTAGAATTAAAACGATAGATTCAAAAGCATTCAAACTCTCTTCTTTGAAATAACCCAGACACATAATTATAGTGCTAGCCGTACTTACTAATAGAAAGATTTGGCAAAAATATGTAAAATTGTCTATTATTAAATTATTATAGAATAAATTGGCAACAGTTAGAGGTGTGCTAGAAGCCACCAATAAGATAGTTATTAGATACCGATAGGGTGCTTTTCCCCCCCCCCGGTCAGAACCACACGTGCGAGTTTCCCCGCATGTGGCTCGTCCATGATAACTTTTTCAGGTCTACAGACCGAAACCCTCTAAGGTCGGGCCTGCATGAACAAAATAGAACACTGATCATTTTGGAGTTCGCGTGATGCTACATTGTCTTCAATTCCTTTATTGGTTACGTCCGTAGGTAGATTAATCAAATTCGCTGTTTTACCTAGCTATTGCCTTAATGTTTTATTTAGGATCGTATATTGACGTAGGAAGTCTCATTAATATGAGGCTGAAAGTAGTAGCACTCAGCGAAAAAAAATATTTTTTTTTCTCTTTAATGACATTATCCTCAATTGCTTTTCCGAGTTTGCTATACTTTCCAGACGCGGCGCGCCGCGTCTGGAAAGTATAGCGCATTATCACCTACCTCCTTTTCCTCCGAGGCTTTCACTTTAAAGGGCATCGTCGTATGCTCAACATTAATTGCCCGGTGTATTTCTCAGGGTACATTATGGAAGGATCTGTCACCCATACATTTTGGCTAAAGCCTTGGTCCCCAAGGGATTTTCAAAAGTATTTTTGAAAATCGTAGCAAATTTGCTACGCCCTGCTTTTATCAAAGCCGGTTCCTATAGAGTCCATTTGGATGATCCCTAGTTTGCGCGTTTGGCCGTTTGCTTGTCGTTTAGTTACGTGTACCACTTTTTCTGTTCATTACAGTTACGTCCGGAGGGTTGCCCGCACGTGAGTAGCGTTCGAGCCCACGTGCCTTCCGGCCCCGCCTTTTGTTGGGGGAAGTTACCTTACTTTTATGCGTACGATTGTACTTGCGACGAAACGCGGATAGTACCCATGCTATGGTTCCCTGCGGTCTGATCCCGCATAAGGTTAGGGAGTCTACCCGAGCGATTGTTTTCAACTTTTGTCTTCCCAAACGCGCCCTCCTAGGCGCACAACACTAAGTAAACCAAGCCAACTAACATTACACACTAATGGTGGATAATCATATTTTTTAGAGGTACTAAATACAACTCCATAAATAAGCAAAATGATGGTTGCGTTAATAAGAAAGATCTCTGGGAAAAGCGCTAAAAAATCATGTTCAAACATTTCTTCAAACCTCTTTTTTATGTTTTTTAATTAAATTTTCCATGTTGCACTAAGTTACTTACGGAAGTATGCATACACTCTAGGAAAACTTCGGGGTAAACACCCATCCAAATAACTCCGACAATAAAAGGGAAAAATATTAAAACTTCTCTTCTATTTAAATCGGAGAATTTTTGGAGGAATTTGGGTTTGAAATTCCCAAAAATCACACGATTATATAGCCAAAGAGAATAAGCTGCGCCTAAAATCATTCCAAGTGCCGCCAATGTGGCCACTAAGCTATTTCTTTGGAAAGCTCCTACTAAAATAAGAAATTCTCCGATAAAGCTGCTAGTACCGGGTAAACTCATATTGGCTAAAGTAAAGAATAAGAAAATCGTAGAGAACATTGGCATGGTGCTGACTAAACCTCCATAATATTTAACAAGTCGAGTCTTATGCCGGTCATATAAAACACCAACACATAAAAAAAGGGCTGAAGAAACCAGTCCATGACTTAACATAAGTAAAATACTACCTTCAATTCCTTGTATGTTTAGACTGAACATACCAATAGTAACAAAATTCATATGAGCTACTGAAGAGTAGGCAATAATTTTCTTCAGATCGATTTGTCTTATTGTAGTCAAGGAAGTATATATAATAGCAATAACGCTTAAAGTATAAATGAAAGGAGTAAAATAAAGTGTCGCTTCAGGAAACATGGGTATGGAAAATCTTAAAAAACCATAGGTTCCTAATTTTAAAAGAATTCCTGCCAAGATTACAGATCCAGCCGTAGGTGCCTCTACGTGAGCTTCAGGTAACCAAATATGAACTGGTACCATAGGCACTTTTACGGAAAAAGAAGCAAAAAAAGCAATCCATAGCAATATTTGGCGCCGCTCACTAAATTCTGTGGTTAATAATATTTGTAAATCAGTGGTTCCTGTTTGGAAAAAAATAAATAAAATGGCTAAGAGCATGAAGACAGATCCAAGTAAAGTATATAAGAAAAACTGATATGCTGCTTGTATTTTTCTTTGTCTAGAACCCCATACCCCTATGATAATAGGAGAGTAAGGGATGATAGGCCCTCGGCTTTATCTCCCCATGATAAATGGGTCAAGAAAAAGCTCCTGTAGGTACCCACACCCTTCTCAAAGAACCGTACGTGACACTCTCGCGTCATACGGCTCCCTCTCAAAATAGCGGATGAGCCAAAATAAAAGCCGAGCAAAAAAAAAAATATATAGATTTTTGCAGAAAGGGCTTTACGCCTTTTTTTGGCTTGTAGTTCTAAAATATGTTTTTATTTCGGTCTCCTTTTTTGTTCCAGCGACTCATCCCGCGGCCTCGTCAATCACCTCCCGACAGAGGAATTGACCTGAGGTCCTCTTTCAAGACCAGGACGATTATCCTTGTCAGCTAAATAGGTAGTTAACAAATTTACGTCCATCCCCAGGCGTCGGGTACTTTTTTTTCCTCACCACCCTTGTAGCCGTCACCCGTAATTCGCGCAAGTGTGTCTGCACCCCCTAGACTTCACGAAAACTGTTTTTTCGCAGCAAAACTCCATTCTTCCCTGCCTAGGAGCACCCTTTCCTGCATGTTTATACAATATTCGAGTAGGCAGAGTGAAGTCCCGCAAAGTACCCACTTAAAGTTAAAGTACCCCCCAATCCCAAATAGGTCATCCGACGGGTTCGACCAAAAAGCTATGCTTACACACAAGACTACCCTTCTCCGAAAGCTTCGCGGGACCTACTAGTCTTCAGATCGCTCGGAAGGGTTTACTGCACAAGGCTCCTGCAGAGGCGGCGCGAAGCGCCGCGAATATCAGATGCTCAGCTCCGCACAACATAGGGATTAAAACGCTTTCGAAAAAAACATAAAATAGTAAGAGATCCAGCATACAAAACACAGCAATCATGAAAGATTCACAAATTAGAAATGCTATCATATACTCTTTTTTATAACTTTTAATACTGGACCAACCTACTAAAATGCAAATAGGAATTAAAAATGTGGTCAAGACCACGAAAAATAAAGAGATACCATCTATACCTATATAAAAATTGATGTTTGAATAAGGAAGCCATTGAATGGTTTCCACGAATTGAAATTTGGCTGTAGAATTATCAAATTGTATCCAAAAAAAAAGGGAATATAAAAAAGTAATCAAAGAGGTGCACAAACCAATACTTCGTATCAGTCGTATTCTGGGATCAGGGATAACAAAAAGAATAATGCTTCCTAATAAAGGACACAGAATAAGACCACTGAGATTAGAATAAAATGGGGCTAAAAATTGTAACATAAATGTTTACTCTTTTTCCAAAAGATCCCGAGGACGCAACTCTTTTCGCAGGCCGCGGGTCCACATTTCTTCTCGGCTTTCCAGCCATAGCGGCCCTACGGGTATATCATCATAAACCCCGGCACTTATATACATAAGGTCCGCAATAATTGCATAACTTGATGAGCTTTTATACGCGCATACTATGTAATTGCATGCTTCGCCTTTCGCTGCTTTGCCCAATGCTTTAGGGCTTGCTACTGTGACCGGACGGCCTCAGTCACGGTCGAGGGGGATAAAAAAAGCCGAAAATTTTTTTTTTCGTTTTATGGTTTTTTTTAATTTTATTTTCTTCGATCTAGCATTCCATCATTCCAACCTTTATTTCTTTCTTCCCCTTCTTCAGATTCCTCATAGACCCAAAGCAATTACGTGCTTTATTCGAGGACGAGGACCCTTTTTTTTTCATTACTTATCATAGCTAGACCGCAAAGCATAGCTTAGGCTCCAAAAAATCTATTTTTTTTTACTTGTTAGGCTTCGTCGGGCCTCAGCCCTCCCTCTCAGCAAAGCCGAAAAAAGGGCGTAGCACTGGCTTATCATTGCGTCCCTTAAAGTTTCATGGTATTATATAAGAAAGTAGGCCCCTTTAGTTCGTGCTAATGTCTTTTTCAAAATGAATAAATAGAAAACTCACTATGTAAATAAAATACAATCGATTATCTACCCAAAAAGAAATAAAATCCCACAGACCTATTATGGTAATAAATATGGTTAAGCCAATCAACATTACAAAAGCATAATGATAAACAAAACCACTTTGAAGTTTACTTATCTGCTTGGCTAATTTTCGAAATGTGTACGAAATTCCATAAGGCCCCAAGATTTCAATAGCACCCTTGTCTAAAACTTTAAATGAAACTTCATATCCAAAACGCAAAAAGAACCTAACTATAAAGTCATTAAAAATTTTATCAAAAAACCAGCGCTTATTTAAAAAGCAATATAATCGATTACCCAAAGTACTTGTTTTCAAAGCGAAAATTAATGGATTTGCTACAAAATTTATATTATATGCCATAAAAGCACCTAAAGTACTAAACAAAATAGGAATTAGTTTAATAATTGTTGGAGTAGCAAACTCGGATTCGGCAAGAATTTCATTTTTTGGTAGTATGAAAAGGGAATTAGCCCAAAAATTGGTACCTAAACCAATCATCATATCGGTCCCTAAGCCGTTCCATCGCTGGAACGGCTTGGCTTCAAAACCGTACGTGAGGCTTCCGCCTCATACGGCTCCTCTCAGAATTTTTACGTTTTCTCGCTTGTTTTCAACATGGCAGTGCTTGTCTATAAGTTTTCTACGAACACACAAGGATTTCACTTTGATGTGCTCTACTTTTATGCCCTCGTGGTTTTCTAACATGTTTGGGCGATGTAATAAAGAGCCCTTCAGCATTTTGGTTACCACATTTGGAACCTTTAGATTTCAGTAGATAGTATTTCCGTTGAAGGTGTGCAGTAGAACAGAGAAGCCAAGAGCAAAAAAAAATCTAGATTTTTTGCTGTTGCGCTCTTTTTTCACGCGGCTTTTAATTCTATTGGGCTCTTATCTTGTCTTGCCTTAATGTGCTTGTGACTAGCTATCCAACTCAGTTTGACTAGGTAATATTCTTTTTTTATCCCAAAAGCCGTTGTGTAAGAGTCGTACAAAATCCAGTTATCTTGGTATACTTTTCCTTTGAAGAGCCATTTTTTCTTTTCGGGGAAGTATTTTTGTTTGATTTTATCACGACCCCATGTCGGGTGCCGCCGGTATACCCATGCTCGGATCTTTTGAAAGATATCATGGTCTAATTTTCGAAATATATTGTTGCATTCAGAGTATTTGAAGTAGTTGCCCCATCCCACTACTTTGGGTACCAGGGTTATGATAAGTTGGTAGGCTGCTTTTCCTTTTGAAAATTGAATGGCCCGTCGAATATCTTCGAGAAATCTCCGGCGAGACTCACGAGACGGAGTTATTAAAGTTTTAACTTTGCCCCATTTCCAGATATGATTAATTGAAAACCCTAGAAATTGGAACCCGGATCCGGTGTTGACTATCTGGATCTTATCTGAGTGCAATTCTAGTCCCATGCACTTTAACCACTCCCTCAGGAATGTCTGAGTTTGTTCTATGATCTCCTTGGATTCGTGAAGTACAACGAAGTCGTTGGCATATCTAACCAGTATCGGAATTGGTTCTTTGGGATATGCTCTCAGTGACCACTCTGTTAAAGCTGTCTCCATCCCATGGAGAGCAATGTTGGTTAGCAGTGGGGAGATCACACCATAGGTGCCCCTTTCCATGTACTGAGCATTATTTCCTAATCCGGTCATGAGGCCGACTTTAAGCCAGGCTTTGACCTGTTTGGCTAAATTAGGCAGAGTTTTCAGTTTGTCCAAGAGGGTTTTGTGGTTGATGCGATCGAAACATTCGGAAATGTCCGCGTTCAGCACATACTTGGGCTTGGCTCGAATAGCTAAGAATATGGCTTTGATGGCATCCTGGCAGCTTCGTCCAGGTCTGAATCCATAGGAATTGGGTTCGAAGCAGGCTTCCCATTCAGTTTCTAGGGCCATTTTGGCCAAAGCCTGCTTCGCTCTGTCTTCGATAACACAGATAGGCCAAAGAGATGAAAAGACGCGAAGTTTAGTTCGAAAAAAAAAATATAGATTGTTTTTTGCTTTACATTTTCCAGGAGCAAAGCGTGCCTGATTGACTCTACGTTTTCTTGCGCCTAGTGCAGAAAAGGCGCAAGAAAATCTATATTTTTTTTTTGCTTTACATTTGCTGGGGTGCTCTTCTTCTTTCCGGGGCTTTGATATTATTATTTGACGAATGGGCGTAGCCTTTCCATCCAATTGAAGACCTCTCGCCATTTCTATTTTTTGTGACCCTGAGGCCACCAACTTCTTGTAAGTGTCAGGGTCCTTTTTCCTTTGGTTCTCCTGTGTAACTTGTCTCATGGCTAAGAGTCTGGCATGTAGATTTCGTATGAGTCTAAATTGTAGAGCACGCATCTTGTCCATATTGTTGGAGCGAGAAGCTTGGTAAATCCTGGTTTGGAGTCTAAAAACAACTGCCTCGACCTTGGGCCAAGGAATTTGTTCCCAGGATATCGTTTGGGTATCTATGTAGAACCTACTCATAACTTATTCTCCTTTCCAGTTTTTACTGAAATCCTAAATCTCCAAGTGGGCATAATAAAAATGCTGCGAAAAGAAATATATTTTGGCTGGCTGCACTCTGCGGCCTTGGCTTTTTAGAGAATCCTGCTCTCGTTGGGTTTATAGCTTGGCAGCCCGCCGCAAGGGAGCCCTACCAGAGTTTTCCAGTTTTGAGTATATTGGATAGTTATAGCGGCCCATAGGCGCAAGATGTACTTTGCGGGGTGGTCCCTTGGACATAGTCCTTTCAGACAGTGGCCATTTAGTCCATGGTCCATTGGATGTTCGGTGCAAAACCAAAAATTTGCACTGCAAGTACCCCTCATTCCTCCCTTTAATTTTAGAGCTCGTCCCTCAGTATGGTCAGTACTTGATACTGGCGGGCACCAAAGCTTACACTTGTTTACTTATGGTGGTTCACCAAGGCCTCTTTCCTCCTCCCTTTTTTGCTTACTTCCAACTCGGAGGCTGCCGGACCTCCTACAAAGGGAGGAGAGTCGACTGAACATTTCAGCCATTGGCGGGAATTTCGCCCGCATCCAATTCTCAATTATTGTTCACCTTGAAAAAAAAATCTATTTTTTTGGTGAGCAATAGCCGCTTCGTCACAGGAGTGACTTATGGGCTAACAAGTCACACTTTGGCCACGTATCCTACAAAAATACTTCCAAAAGCTAAAAAGATTAAAGGGATTGCCATAAGAATGGGCGCATCATGACATCGTAAGATGTCTCGCTTGAATGAATTTGTTGGTGCTAAAAAAGTTAAAAAAAGTAAACGAAAAGAATAATAAGAAGTAAAGAAGACAGAAACACTTCCTAACCAGAAAGCAAAGTTACCACTAATCGTATATTTAGTATAAGCGAGCTCTAAAATAACATCTTTAGAATAAAATCCAGTACAAAAAGGGAACCCTATTAAAGATAAGCTGCCTATAAGCATCATGGCATAAGTGAAAGGTAACAAGGAAGCAAGCCCTCCCATCTTACGCATATCTTGCTCATCTGACATAGCATGAATCACTGAACCCGCACTCAGAAAGAGTAATGCTTTAAAAAAAGCGTGATTCATTAAATGGAATACGCTAACGGAATAGTTGGAAATACCGCAAGCAAATATCATATAGCCTAATTGGCTACAAGTTGAATAGGCTATGACCCTCTTTAAATCATTCTGTAATATTCCAGTGGTTGCCGCGAAGAATGACGTCATAGCCCCTACGAAAGTAATCACAATCAAAGCCGTGGGTGAATATTCGAATAAAGGGGAGCACCTTGCTATCATAAAAACGCCTGCTGTTACCATAGTAGCTGCATGAATCAAAGCAGATACTGGAGTGGGCTACTCTTTTAAAAACCTCTTACGCTTCCATAAAGCAAAGAAATAATATTTTAGAGCATTAGGTAATAAGCTAATAAGCCTAGCAAGAGTAGGGACTGTATCTTCCACTTATGAAATAGAGACTCTCCCAAGAATCTTACGGATGCTGCGTCCTTAACAACTAAGATGCTTTTTTTTTCTTTTATATATGAGACGCCGTCTCAGCCCCGTCCTAACGCTTCTTGCAAATATATATATATTTTGCGAAGCAACAAAAAATATTTGAGCTTTTTTGAACTGCATCCTGGTAGATCCAGCGCGCGGCGCTTTGGTAAAGATGACAATAAGGCTGGGCTCAAGCCGAAAGTTGGAATGTAACATCAGGCCGCGCTGGAAAAAAACAATATATATATTTTTTTCCGTTTCCAGCTTATAACCAAAATGACGAGGCGTATTTGATTCAATACAAGGTTTTCTACATGCCCAAACCCTATACGGATCCTTCTATTCCATAAGACCTGCATATCTAGACTATATAATCTAAAAAAAAGATGATTGAATCTTTACGACAAAAGAATGCTTCGGATCTTAGTTAAATCTGGCCAGCTTTTTTTTTTCAAGGATAAATTCCATTTCTAACAAGAGGTCTCACGTACAGTCTCTGAGGATCCTATAGAGCTCCTTCAGCCTTTACTTCGTTGGGTGGGCTTGGCCTTCCTTTATAGGTTTCCTGCTGATTGGTCAAAATGAGATATTTTTCCGATGGGGACTCTCATTTGGTCGACGATCCCAGCATACAGTGAGATTGTTATAATGTACCTACTGGCACATGAGAGCCCTCAAATATTCGAAAACCCTCCATTGCATCAGGTAACCGAGTATGCAATCCTATTTGTGCAGATTTTCCAACAGCGCCAATGAAAAGTAAAATACAAATAACAGTTATGGCATGAAATCTCATATTGCAAAAAATAAAATAATGATGGGGTTCGGAAAAGGCGCTGGCACGAGCAAAAATAGTCGAAAAGTCTACTGTTTGAAAAATAGTAAAACAACCCATAATCCCGAGAGCTAATCCGAAATCACCTACTCGATTGACAAGCATAGCTTTTATAGCTGCTTTATTGGCCTGAAGTCGTGTAAACCAGAAATTAATTAACAAATATGAAGCGAGACCTACTCCTTCCCATCCTAGAAATAATTGAATAAAGTTATCTCCGGTAACCAACATTAGCATAAAAAAAGTAAAAATGGATAAATAGCACATAAATCGGGGGCTGTGTGGATCCTCGGACATATATGAAATGGAATAAAGATGAACTAAGCTACTTACAAATGTAACCACAATTAACATAACTACAGTCGGACTATCAAACACAGAGTCAAAAGTTTTATTTTACTGGGGCCTTGAATCGCAGAATCAAGCAGGAAATTTTTTGCGTACCGCAATGCGGCGGCCGTTCACCCAAGTAAAATAATAAAGTGCTCCCCGAACCGTGCGAGATAGTTACCTATCACACGGCTCACCAACTTGAGATTGTTATTAAGGCTTGGAGTAACCACTGTATGTTTAAGCAGGCCGCAGCAAAAAATAGATTTTTTTTTATTCGCTGCATATTTTTTTTTCATTGCCTAGTCGTATAGTGTCGCTTACCTTTGCCACTCAAGCGTACGGCATCTGCCGACTTAGGCCTCTTCCTTTTTGCCGATATCAGCGTTTTCCTGAAAAAACTCGCAGCAAAAAAATTTTTGAATATTGGAAGCGAGTAGGCAGGTACTACGAGCCCTCTGTCCCACGCATCTCTATCTAGAAAAATGCACGGTTCACCGGTTCCACCGAATACTCTATCGATATTGAGACATAGGTGCGCTTGAAGTGGTGTGTTGTCCTTATTGGACTCAGGCCCCCTATCTGTTCAGGCATATGCGCCCTCTTGCTGCCCATATGCAGGGGGAACGCGGGCCTCGCCTAATGCGCCAAGTTTGGGATACCTCCTCCACCTTACGTTTGTGACCTACGGCCTCACCTGTGTCTCAAAGACACGGTCAGGGCACAGCCAAGGATATTTTTGGCTACGTCCAGTATGCCCTTTTCCCGACATGCTATGATGCTCTAAAGGAGTTCGCCCCATAGAGTGAGTCGAGTCCGTCTCACCGCAGAGCAACTGCAGCGTCCAGATAATCTATCTATCCAGCAATTCATCCGGTGACTTCACGGTCGCCAAAGAAGCCCCAAGAAGCATCAAACATCTCGGAAAAAATCCATGGAGCAATTTTTATATAGCAAGCACTGGCTCCCAGTGCAACTTCATAAAAAGCAATCAGAGATAAAATAAAAGATAATGAAACACACGTGGTTGTGACTATAGCAGTTCCTCGTAAACCAAGAAAACGACCAAAAGCACCTGCTACACAACTACCTAGTAAAGGTAAAGTTACAATTAATAAATACATACATAAATCATTTTTTTTTATTGTAACCAAAATACAGTCGATTGGGTAGATAATTGATTGTATTTTGGGCGACAGCTGCACAAGCCAAGACTTAGATGAAGGCTCTGTCAATCTTAATAAATTGACACAGCCCAACAAATCAAGTTTTTAGCGCATCCAATAGAGTTCGCCGCATGCCATTACTATATAATGACATAATTGAAATTGAAAGAGAGGTCATCTTGGATCACTCCATTTTATTAGTAATCCACTCAGCATCTGCAAGGAGTGTCAAAATTGTGTTTTACTAAGTGCCGCAAAAAAAGAATTTTTTTGCGCGCAGTGGGCGGAACAACCTTGGCTACGCTGCTGTTATCACTTTATTGGTCTTTGTAGAAGCCGATGGCTTATGCAATCAATATTTTGCTTGGTAAAAGCTCATGAGGCCATTTAAATAATAAAAAAATAATAAGGCGGAGAAAAAAAATATTTATTTTTTTGTTCGCGAAGCACTTCAGCGGGGGAGAAGAATGACCCCCTGGCCAAACGAAGCCTTTATTTAATTGACGAAGACAATAGGAAATAGGGGGCTGCGGCCCTTAGCTTTAAGCACAATTGCAGGACCACAGAATAAAAAAAAAATATATATATATATATTTTTTTTTAATTCCTCGCCAACTTATTATTTCTTACTATATTATATTATATAGATGGCAAAACTACGTAAAACAAAGCTCAAAATTTGAATCTTTGCACTTTATGATTTTTTTATAAAAAAGCATTATCTTCTTTTAGTTCTAAATAGAATAAATAGAGGTTTTGGAGTATTCTGCATATCGTATAAGAGTAATTGCCATTGCCAAGGCAACCGTGGTTAGATGAAATTGAATCATTTTTTCGGCACTATCTCGGATCTAAGATAGATTAGTATAAATCAATAAAAAAGGAGTCTCTACACGCCTTAAGACAAGGGACTATAGATTTTTCAAATATTTGAAAAAATGCCGCAGGTCCAGCCGAGCCGGAATAAGCCGGGGATGTCTATAAAATAAAATGGCGAAAATAAAACGAAACAAAAAGATTGTGTTTCCACTCTGCGCTTCGCTTCCCTAAGCTCATTTGGTGAAAATGGTAAACACGACAGACTTAAAATCTGTTCCTATGGGTTATCGGTTCAAGTCCGATAGTGAGCATACTCGCTTGGTGAAAATGGTAAACACGGCAGTCTCAAAATCTGTTCCTATGGGTTATCGGTTCGAATCCGATAGCGAGTATTTAAATGTCTAAATTGGAAAAAGGGCGAGTATAACTTAATAGGTGAAAGTGTCAGATTGTGAATTTGAAAACACGGGTTCGAATCCCGTTATTCGCCAAAAAAACAAATCATCCATTAGTTTAAATCTTTATAATTTTTGAGGACGCTGTTTTTCGCAGCAAAAAATATTTTTAATATTTTTGGGGGGTTCCCGAAATATTAAAAAAAAAGGTTCGCTACAAACTTGGGTCCCCAGTTCTGTCAATAAAGCCGCAGGCTTTAATTGGCAAAGTGGGGACCCAAGTTACTAAGTGGTTATCCTCTGGTGACTAAGTAACCCTCCTTGCGTCTTTTCTTGTATAGTGGATGAAGCACAAATTGGCTTGTTCAAACAAGAGCATAAAGAATTATATGGGTAAAAAATGAGCTCAAAAAGTTGTTGAAATACTGATGTTATTTCTAAATTAGCCGCTTTTTTTATATCCATATGATTGACTAAAGTAGATTGAAGTTGCCCGTATAATAAAACTAGATTCTGGTTGTATGAGGCCGAAGGTAATAACTGTGACCATGTATTATCTGGTGCTTCTTTAGTTAAGTACAAGATACAAGTGGGACCTGCGCTATAAGCAAGCTGCTCAATAAAACCACCTTGCTTGTTTTTAGGTGGTAGTTTTCCTTTGTAATTTGGTTGAAATAAAGTTCTACCTCGAAAGGCACACAATATATTTTTGAGTTGTCGCCATTGTCGACTTGTTAAGCCACTACAATGAAATAAAAGAATATATGGAGATTTTTTTTCAATCTCTTGGGCTTTTTTCCGTATAATAATTTGTTTTATTAGCATAGGATCATTATTATTATTTTTTTTCTAGTTTCTTATTTTCTTCTTTTTCGACATACCTTGAATTTGAGTAAGTGATGCCGGGTTTTTTTCTTATATCAAACAAATGCTATGTTTGTCAACATGGTTTCTATTTTCTGAATGATAAACCGCATAGCACAAATAGTGGAGGTGAGGTCAACCTTGCGTCGTACTATACAATAATTTTGTTAGGGCTTTATTATAAGCAGCTGCCTTCTGTACTGGCAGCTTTGACAAAAGGGTCACTTCGGGAATATATTCATTTTGAATGGGGGTTTGAAAAATTGTATGACAAGACATCGGTTCAAATATCAGAAAGCTCAGTGAATCCCTAAACCTACAGGTGATGCGTAGCGTGTAACAGAGAAATATTTTTTTTTTTCGAACCTCGTATCTTCAGCCATACTAATTGGATCTTCTCACTTTTTCAAACCTTCGGCTAGGAGACACAAGGCTCAGCCCCGAGCTCCATATTCCAGTCCATTTCTGCGAAAAGAGCATTTATGCGTTTTCTGACGATGAAATTGAAGCCCGCATGCTTCGCCCTGCTACGCTCTTCGGCCTCAACAAGTAGAAAAAGTAGGTTGAAACTACCTACC